TTCCACCCAGAAGGTAATGAGCCACTCCTACAGCACGTCCTTGCACAATGCTCAAGGCTCTGGGCTGGATAACAGGAGCAACTTCTAATTTGTTATGAGCCCAAACGATAGATTCGATGAGTTCTTGCCAATACCCACGGCCACTAAATAGGAACATTAAACTAAAGGCCCAAACAAAATGAGCACCTAAAAAGAGAAGACCATAGGCAGATAATGAAGAACCATAAGATTGGATCACTTGAGAGGCTTGTGCCCATAGAAAGTCACGAAGCCACCCGTTAATGGTAATGGAACTCTGTGCAAAGTTTCCTCCCGTGATATGAGTTACCATTCCCTGATCACTTATACTACCCCAAACATCGGACTGCATTTTCCAACTGAAGTGGAATATCACTACCGAAATCGCATTGTACATCCAGAATAAACCTAGGAAAACATGATCCCAGGCGGATACCTGACATGTCCCTCCTCTTCCAGGTCCATCGCAAGGAAAACGAAAACCAAGATTCGCTTTATCAGGTATTAAACGAGAGCTACGGGCAAATAAAACGCCTTTAAGTAAAATTAATACAGTCACATGGATAGTAAATGCATGAATGTGGTGTACCAAAAAATCCGCGGTTCCTAATGGAATTGGTAACAAAGCCACTTTGCCGCCTACTGCTACTAGATCACCACCTCCCCAAGTTAAGCTGGTGCTCGCTGTTGCATCAGGAGCTGTTGAACCCGGTGCTAAAGCATGAGTGTTTTGTACCCATTGAGCAAAGATAGGTTGTAATTGTATAGCAGTATCCGAAAACATATCTTGAGGACGCCCTAAAGCGCTCATAGTATCATTATGAATATACAGACCAAAACTATGGAAACCTAGGAATATGCATGCCCAGTTGAGGTGTGATACAATCGCATCACGATGTCTAAGAACACGATCTAATAGATTGTTGTATTGAGTAGTTGGATCATAGTCTCTTACCATAAAAATGGCTGCATGTGCAGCGGCGCCAACTATGAGAAATCCGCCGATCCACATGTGATGTGTGAACAGAGAGAGTTGGGTGCCATAGTCAATAGCTAAGTATGGATAGGGAGGCATAGAATACATATGGTGAGCTACGACAATAGTCAGAGAGCCCAACATAGCTAGGTTAAGAGCTAATTGAGCATGCCATGAGGTGGTCAAGATCTCGTAAAGACCTTTATGACCCTCACCCGTAAATGGACCTTTATGAGTCTCCAAAATTTCTTTAAGGCTATGGCCAATGCCCCAATTGGTCCTATACATATGACCGGCTATCAGGAAAAGAATTGCAATAGCCAAATGATGATGTGCAGTATCGGTCAGCCACAGACCCCCCGTGACTGGATTTAGTCCTCCACGAAAAGTTAGAAATTCTGAATATTCCGACCAATTTAGGGTAAAAAGTGGGGTTAATCCCTCAGCAAAACTAGGATAAAGTTGAGCTAAAAGATCGCGATTCGAAATAAATTCATGGGGAAGAGGTATCTCTTTAGGATCCACTCCAGCATCTAGGAGTTGGTTAATAGGTAAAGAGACGTGTACTTGGTGTCCTGCCCAAGATAGAGACCCAAGTCCTAGTAACCCCGCTAAATGGTGGTTCAACATGGATTCTACATCTTGGAACCAAGCCAATTTTGGAGCAGCTTTGTGATAATGGAACCAACCAGCAAAAAGCATTAACGCTGCAAAAATCAATGCACCAATTGCAGTGCAGTAAAGTTGTAATTCACTAGTTATTCCAGATGCTCGCCAAATTTGAAACAAACCAGAGGTTATTTGTATCCCTCGAGAACCTCCACCTACATCTCCATTCAGTATTTCTTGACCTACTATTGGCCAAACTACCTGAGCACTGGGTTTTATGTGAGTAGGATCACTCAGCCATGCTTCATAATTGGAGAAACGAGCGCCATGAAAGTACATCCCACTTAGCCAAATCAAGATGATGGCTAGTTGACCGAAATGAGCACTAAAGACTTTGCGGGAGATCTCTTCCAAATCATTGGTATGGCTACCAAAATCGTGAGCATCAGCATGTAGATTCCAGATCCAAGTAGTAGTATTAGGGCCTTTAGCTAGTGTCCTTGAAAAATGCCCAGGTTTGGCCCATTTTTCAAAAGAGGTTTTTATAGGATCCCTTTCCACCACAATCTTTACTTCTGGTTCCGGTGAACGAATAATCATTGAGTTCTCCTCTTTCCGGACGAGACATAAGAAGAAACCCGCCAACAGTAATTAGTGAACTTCTGATAGATATATGTTTTCAACCCGTTCTTCTCTTTCTTTTCCAGTTCATGACCGGAGCGACTATGATACGGAGTCAATCTGGGGCAGGTGTTCAAATTTATTATGACATATCCCTGAGGTGCTCAATGGACCATTGCAATTCAGGAAAAATCTTTCCTCGTGTGATGTAAAAAGTATTTATCGGTGCAATGATCATTATCATATGGATATCTATATCTAGATATATCTATATCTAGATATAGATATCCACACAGATACCCACATATGTCATATCATATATCACATGTCATTATGGATCACAATGACTTGAAATTCTTCATGGATCATTGAAGAGACATCTCTGAATTTCACCTTATTCAATAGATCTATTTCATTAACGATCCATAAAAGGTATTATTTGCGATATTGTCGATCTATTCCCATGAATAGATGCCGAAATAGGATCAAATTAAAAAGAGTATTACGAAATCATTCCATTGATCTCCCCCGGAGAATCAATATTTGGTAATTTAAAAAAATGATTAGGAATAGAGATTCTCATTCGCCAAGGCGTCCTGTAATCTTTAACCAATTTTGTGCTTCAATGTAATTGCCTGGAGCAAGCGCTATGGCTTGTTTCCAATACTCAGCAGCTCGATCGGACCAAGCCTCCGCAGTTTCAGGATCTCCCTGTCGAATGGCCTGCTCTCCCCGGTCGAGATAGGTCAACTTGGAAAAGTTTCCTTCCCTTAGAACCGTACTTGAGAGTTTCCTACCTCATACGGCTCAATCAACTATTATTTGTATTTGGTCCTCCACTCAAAATTCAAAATATATCATTGAAGAGAATTCATTGCAAATGGGTTCCATTTGATTAGGTCAATTGAAGGACCAAAAAGGGTCAATGACATGAGTTTTAACTTCACTTTTGATCGGATTTTATCTTTTCTCCCACCCTCAGAAAGAGAAAGTAGAGAAACAAAGATCTCTACTTCAAATCATCCAAATAGAGGTCTTTTTGAGAGGTAACTATCTCAATTTTGCATAGAAATTTTTAGAAGTACTTCCCATCTGGAGTTGATGGGAAAGTGCCTTCTTCTATCTTTAGGATCTGATCCTACACCGCTGCTCGATAGCTTAGTAGATCAACTCTATTGCATAAGTTGATCCCTGACTTTTGTGAGTGAGCAGATCTCATTGTATCAGCCCGAATTTTCAATAATTGATCTTTACGGTGCTTCCCCCATCAATCGAATTCATTCTTTTATCCATGGAGTATATAGGCTCTGCTTATCCATTCATATTCGGGCTCCTATGAAGGATGGTCTTTTTATTACAGCTGATAAGAAACCGTTATTTCGGACGGCGCATATGTAGAAAGCCTTTTTCTTTGTCCTTCCCCATAGCAGTTCCTAACTGATCTATTCCATAGCACAGATAGCCGCACGTAATGACAGATCACGGCCATATTATTAAAAGCTTGTGGTAGGGATGGGTTTCGTTTCAATGCCTGGAAATAATATTCCAAAGCCTCGGTATGCTCTCCGTTACTCATGTGGATAAGACCTATATTATATAGTATATAACTTCGATCATAAGGGTCAATTTCCGGTCGCATAGCTTCATAATAATTTTGTAAAGCTTCCGCATATTCTCCTTCGGATTGAGCTGACATCCGTTACGGTCGTTCATTCAATTGAAATGATCTCCGTTCCAAAACCGTACGTGAGATTCTCACCTCATACGGCTCCTCCTTTATAGTACATAATAAGGGGAATAACCCGTAGAATTGAAAAAAGATTATTACCCAACATTTTGAACTAACAGGGGCTAGTGTCTTTCCAATGAGTCTCTAGCCATCCTTATCGCAGAGATTCTTTCCTGAGCACTGAGGATCTTAGTGCTAAAAATGGAAACTCTAACAATTCATTTGTCCTTAACGCCCTGTATTTTCTAGGAATTAGCCACTTCAACGATCTACGATGGTTATATCATATGGATACCCGAGGTACAAACGAGATGGATGTTTGTTGTCCCAACCATTCTTATTAGCCCCCATAAAAGGGGTAATGCGTATGAACTATAACGAAGCTTTTGTGTTGTTGATTTCCACATGTAGTGCTTTTCCCCTATGCATGCCTATTAGATAGACTCGACCATACAAAGCCTATTCCATAGGTGTAACCTTTCGCTCGATACTGGGATCTCTAGGAGATCAGGGCATCCAAGGTTGCATCAACCGGGGATACACGACAGAAGGAATTGTTTCATCTCCAAAACTCACCTTCACTAAGCGTAAGTTTTCTTTGACTCAATATTATTTTATTTCCGAATCCCGTCTCCCCCCCCGAGAGGGAAAGAACGGAAAAAAGATCGAATCACACCATCTCTGTAATAGGTAAATGCCTCTTTTTCCCCTGGAGCTGTGGGGATTATTCGCAATAGGATATCCGCTACAATTGTGAAGGTCTTATCAGTAAAATTGTCATTTCTCTGAGATCTAGGCATAGTCAGTTATAGATTTGATAATTCTTCTCATTCCCTTTTTCCGGAAATGATCCCATGAACAAAAGGATTTTCCGGTGCACAATATCATAGAAATCGATTTTCTTACGATCGGAAATATGTGAACATTCCAATTGATTCTTCTATCTAATAATAGATAGACTAATAATAGATAGATGGGGAATGCTCGGAACAATTTGATGTTCATTAGTAATATTGACCAATAAGCAATAGAAAAAGATTCCTATTCAAGGAACTGTTTCTACATATTCCGTGAACTCGATAAGTTATCATTTTCATTTGGTCGTGATCCGAACGAAAGAAATAATAAAGAAGTGAAATGATCATTGCATAATGAGAATCAAATGACCATCAATTATATGTGCATATATTTATAATATGATCATCATGAGACAATTTATACAATAAATTGTTGTCGAAGAATTCTTCCTAATTATTACATAATTGATACCAGACAATCATTTTGTAATTGATATATGATCATGATATGGAATGGATTAGTAATCCATTCCAATTTCTCAATTGGATCGGGAATATCAATTCAAATAGGATGAGATCATCGGATCAACAAGGATGAAGATTTCCTAAAAGAAGAGGAAGTGCTGGAAAATTTTTGTCCCTTCTGGGGATTGAATAAGTATTTTTACCTTCGCAAAAGGATTCAGAACTGATCGTATCCGAAGAATAAGAATTCCTAAGGGACTTGCTATCCATCAATTCCGTGGATTAGAATCGGAAGATCCCGTAGGAAAGATGGCCGAGCGGTTCAAGGCGTAGCACTGGAACTGCTATGTAGACTTTTGTTTACCGAGGGTTCGAATCCCTCTCTTTCCGCACCTTAACTTTCTTATTATTCCCCATCGTTCTGTTCTCCCAATAGATCGAATCCCAAGGGGATGATCTTATCATTCTGAGATCAATCCCCTCCTATTTCGTGATATAGGGAAATAGAATAAACGTCGATTCGTGATATGAGAAAGTAAAAGAACATTGGGAAAAAGCGGACGATAAATGAAAGTATCATTAATGATCATATCGTATAATAGCGTACGGGGGGATGAACAAAGATAAGTCGAATCCCAAGAATCGAACAATTCTATCTACTCGTCTCCTTAAAGAAAAAAGAGAGAAACATAATTGTCTAGATGTACAAGAACCTCTCTTTTTCATTCTCAATTCAAGCTTGACGGGAATAATATTCTACAACCAGCAATTCATTGATCTTTAAACCGATCCATTTACTATCTATTATTTGATTGACTAATCCCTTATATTGTGACGAATGAAGAGTCAAATGATTCGGCATTTGATCCTTCTGGGATAAATCGAGATTTTTCCCGATCATAGCTCTCGATCTCCGTTGATCTCTTATAGTAATAACATCTCGGGGTTTGCAACGATAACTTGGTATATCTACCACACGATCATTGACCAGGATATGTCTATGATTAACCAATTGTCTGGCTCCAGGAATGGTAAGAGCCATACCCAATCGAAAAATAATATTATCCAAACGCATTTCAAGTAATTGCAATAGGATCTGGCCCGTTGATCCTTTGGCTCTTCCAGCAATACGAACATATTTAAGTAATTGTCGCTCTGTCAGTCCATAATGGAAACGCAATTTTTGTTTTTCTTCCGGACGGATACGATATTGAGATATTTTTCTAGAAGAAGATTGATTGGTAGGATCATTCCTGGATTTCGGTCTTTTATTAGTCAGCCCTGGTAAAGTTCTTAGACGACGTATTATTTTTAAACGAGGTCCTCGATAACGGGACATAAGAACTCCTTCTTTTACGAAATGAACAAATAGTACTGGAAAGAAGAATAGTATGAATCGTATAAACATCAAAATGGAGAACAAAGATCTCTTGAAAAATTGGTTTGGAGAGATCTAAATAGATCTGCTCCATTCAATAACCCATTCCGTTTCTAGTTGAAAGTGATCATGGCATAGCGGACCCGTGAACCAACGATCAGAAGAAAGAGGAATCTTCCCCATATTCCTTGATCCTAACAAAACATTATAGATCATGAGGAGGAATGAAGGGAATAACAAAGAGCCGGCTATCGGAATCGAACCGATGACCATCGCATTACAAGTGCGATGCTCTAACCTCTGAGCTAAGCGGGCTTGTATGAATAAGCCATAACTGCATATCATTAGTATGATATTCATCAATATATTCGGAATCTTAGCAATTATAGCTAATTGAGCTCAATGACGCAATCCAGATTCCAATGAAACATTGCTTGGATGTGGATTCGTTCGAGAGAAAGGAAGGGAAGAAAGGATCAATTGATATTGATCGTTTCACTATTCCAAATCAAACAGAAAGGGAAAAAACATTGCGCGGGAAATGCAGAAATGATAGAATCATTTTCAGTCATACTAGATGATAGTGGAGATGGTAAGAGAGAAAGAAATAAGAGAAGACATCTCTCCCAGTACCGAATGGATATCCAATGAATAACTCTGATGAAAATGGAATAATAGGATGAGATTCCAGTGGGATCTCGTTTTTCAAAAGGGGATATGGCGGAATTGGTAGACGCTACGGACTTGATCGAGTTGAGCCTTGGTATGGAAACCTACCAAGTGATAGCTTCCAAATCCAGGGAACCCTAGGACATTTAGAATGGGCAATCCTGAACCAAATCCAGTTTACAGAGACAATAGTTTCCTTGACTAGGAAGAGAAAGGATAGGTGCAGAGACTCGATGGAAGCTATTCTAACGAATGAATATTCTTTTCCCCAGTGCTGCATCTATGGAATAATCTTTACATTTACACTCCAAAAGTGGGAATGGTCCATACTATCAAGCAAAGTTCATGATCGGGACTTGAATCATTTTATGCATTTCACTATTAGTGAGACGCTTGGGTCAATTTTAAGTTAAAGGAATAATTCGACATTAAGTAATCCAATGATTAACTTCACCTCCCTAAAGAGGAAGTCGGATCGATTCCTGGAGTGAATTTTTCGACGAGGATAAAGATAGAGTCCAGTTCTACATGTCAATGCCAACAACAATGCAAATTGCAGTAAGAGGAAAATCCGTCGGCTTTATAGACCGTGAGAGTTCAAATCTCTCTATCCCCAAGTCGAGTTCGTTCCCGAATGACTGATTTCTCTTTTTTTTTTTTATACAATTTCGAATTTGTAATTCTCACTTTCGAATTGATTCTTTTTATTCACCCCCCCATGAAGAAATAGAAGTAGGAATCTCTCATTATCTATAGATAGATATCTAGATCTCTATCTATATATAGAGATCTAGATATCTGAAATATCCAATCTGGATAGAGAATTGAAAATTCTTCGATCGTTAGCAGTCCTTCTCATGAATGGTTACTTCCCGTAAATTTTGTTCGAAAATAATTTTTTAACTAGGAAAAAAATCCCCATTTTTTATGGTCCCTTCAGTTGACACAAGTTCAGGTCCTATGTTAGAATGATGCACAGGGAAGAGCCGGGATAGCTCAGTTGGTAGAGCAGAGGACTGAAAATCCTCGTGCCACCAGTTCAAATCTGGTTCCTGGCATGCGAACTCATAGATCGAGAAATATCTATCTAGATAGATGGATATCTATTGGCATACATACTCATCCATATCCATATACCTAGATCATAATACACAGTTATCCATATTCATATTTATGTATCTATATGTACGTACATATTTATGTATTTATATGTACGTACATATAGATCCCGATCATAATAGATGAATCAGCATGTTCCGTTCTCTTTCTCCCTTTTTGTTCATATTGTCCTTCCCCGTTCCAATTGGATCTCGATACCCCGTGCGTATATAAAAGTTGGTTCGAAAACTCGGAAATACGGAATTGACAGTGTAAATAGATAGGATCTATTCTCAACTGGAATTGGTACAAGTGAAATCCGATCTTTCTCTTCCTTTTTGTATATTATAGAATGTGTACGTGGTACATGGTTTGTGATGCGTAAACGAATTTGATTCCTTAATTTATCCCGAATAGGTTTCTTCCAGATCCAAGAATGTAGGATGATGTAAATGGATAAGGGATTCCATTACGACACTAGCAGAAGTCTATTTATCTCACTCCATCGAAAATATGATATATTGTTCAAATTGAATATTTCAAATTGTAAGAGCGAAGATTGTTTACTTTTATTCCATTCAATTTTATTCCATTCAATGAGCATCCTGTATCTCGTAGAAATTAGGTGTAATATAATCTTTGCGTAGAGGCCAACCAATCCAACTCTCAGGCATCAATATACGTTTCAGGCGTGGATGACTTTCATGAAGGATTCCCAACATATCATAAGATTCTCGTTCCTGAAAATCAGCACTTTTCCAGATCCAGAAAATAGACGGAATTCTGGGATTTTTCCTTGGGACAAAAACTTTTATACATATCTCTTCAGGTTGATCCGCATCATCCTGTATATTTGTAAGGTGATATACACTAGCCAATGATCCCCCCGGCGCTACATCATAGGCACACTGAGAACGGAGATAATTGAAACCATAAACATATAAAGCGACAGCTACAGAGGCCCGATCCTCAGATTTTATCTGTAAAGTTTCTATGCCCTGGTAATCAGAACCCAGAGGTCTGTGAGCTAACTTATGCTTGGCTAGCCAAGCGGATAATCGACCCTGTACTTCATTAGTCTTTCTTGTAGGAGTATCCGTATAAGTATTTAACATTTCCAATGGAATTTTTGAAAATTGATTTCCTGTTCGTTACTCTTTACAAAATATTCTTCATTCCTCGATTCCTGGAAAGATACTGAATTCTCGTATTTTACAAAATCGGAGGGTATCTCTGAAGTAGATTCAAAGGTTTTGGAAAGTATCTCTGAAGTAGATTCAGATTGAGGTTCGGGAGATTTATGGAGTAACTTCTGATCATAGTTTCCAGTATAAAGACTGGATCCAACACGAAACTTATGATTTTGAGTGAAATATCTCTTTCCTTGTTGGAGCTTGGTCCTATCTTCATATATTTCTCGAGCTACCTTTTTACGAAGTTTTATTATAGCATCTATAATAGCCTCTGGTTTTGGGGGGCAACCCGGCAAATAAACATCTACGGGAATTAATTTATCCACTCCACGAACGGTACTATAAGAATCTGTACTGAACATTCCTCCTGTAATAGTACATGCTCCCATAGCAATTACATATTTTGGTCCGGGCATTTGTTCATATAATCTCACTAAAGAAGGAGCCATTTTCATGGTCACAGTGCCAGCTGTTATGATGAGGTCGGCTTGTCTAGGACTAGATCTTGGTACCAGACCGTAACGATCAAAGTCGAATCGTGAACCTATTAATGAAGCGAATTCAATAAAACAACAACTAGTACCATAAAGAAGCGGCCATAAACTGGAGAGTCTGGCCCAATTCGACAGATCATTTAGGGTAGTTGAAATAACTGAATTTGGAGTTGTTTGACCAAGTAAAGGGGATTCTGTAGAACCCATCACTGGTTTTATGCCATTTTCTACTTTCCCTCCACCACCCAAATACTCGGAAGCTAAGACCATTCCAATGCTCCTCTTCGCCATGCATGAACTGAACCAACAATTAGGATAAGCACGAAAATCGAAGCTTCTATAAAGGTAGATATACCCAATATATCGAAACTCATAGCCCATGGATAAAGAAAAACTGTTTCAACATCAAAAACAACAAAAACCAAAGCGAACATATAATAACGAATCCTAAATTGTATCCAAGCATCTCCCATTGCTTCTATACCGGATTCATAACTAGTGAGCTTCTCTGGGCCTTCGCTAATGGGGGCTAAAGCTCTGGAAATTAGGAATGCCAGAATAGGCATGAGGCTAGATATTAGTAAAAAGATCCAAAAAGTCTCATATTCAAAAAGTAGAAACATGAATATACTCCTGTGAAATAGATCAAATTATTCCATTTTCCCGTAAATGGATTCATCACTCCTCTCCCAAAAATAGAACAATTGATTTTCATCGATCTACATATTACTATTTTGTCCAAGGCTTATTCCAAAATTCATTCAATGAAATATTACTCGTATATGTGATATGTAGAAGTATTACGTATTTATCTGGGAGAAATCAACTTATTTCACCCCCGGTTATTTCAGAAGTGAAAAGTCTGGTTAATCCTTCCTCCCCCGTATCAGTCATTTATATACTTTCATTTACCGTCAAACAATAAAAATTGATTCTTCTTAGAAATCGATCTTGCAATAACACAGTTTTGCACATTGGTTCGGCGAATTACACGTGATTCGAGTTGTAACGAGAGACATGGCCTGATGTAATGCAAGGAAATGTCCAGGAATTTCTATAAGAGCTTAGGATTTCTTGTATGTTCTATTCCGATATTTGAATCTTGTCCATCAAAATATGGATCTTTCTCATTGGAGGGTCGTTCTTTTCACTGATGCGTCGTTCGACTCCATCTGCTTGTTTCATATCCGAATTTCTTTATACCCATATTCAGTTTATCTATATATTCCATTGAACCCCCAGAAACCTATCCATCTCTTATAACAAGAAAAAGGCTTATGTATTCAATTTGTAGAATTATGCCTTTTCGGCATGGTCCATCTCACACGATTGCCCTTAGGGACAATTGAGTTCTTTGTCAGATACTTATGTAGGTAATGGGACAAGTGTAGAAATTTTCGGGTTTCCGGATTCATCAACGGAAGGAAATAGTGAACATTTCACAATATTGGGAGAATATGAGAAGGGGGAAATCTCAGTTGTCAGAGATTTGGAATGAATCTTCAAACAATTGTAACGTGCGTTGATGCTTTGGTTCGTTATACAAATGATTCCAGGAGTAGGATTCAATTGGATCGTCTATTCGTAGTATCCAGATCCATTTGTAGTACTGAAGAAAGAGAAAAAGGATCAAGTGACCATGGAAATGAATGGGTCAATCTCGCGGAGAATGAAGCTTATTAATAGATGAATCCGACCAGTACTATGTATTTAACATGTGGACAGATATAGAATTGATTCCGTTCGATAATATGCCGGATAAACTATTTCCCCCGGAGCTTCATTCAGTAATATCTTTATCGATCCCGTAACAGGGATTGATCCGTCTATTAAAGATAAAAAGTACTAAGGGGTTATTTCCTCTGTGATATGACTTTTGATTCAGGATCAAGACAGTCGTTCCATTCCGGGAATATGAATTGGAATTCATAAAGGTCCAAGTCTATTTGTGCCTTGTTGACCCGGCCGGGCATTGAACGACAAATACTACTTTAGGATTGATGGACAATATTAAGCGATCCTATAACTTCTGTTGATGTAACCGCGTTGATCGAACTGAACAAGTTTCTGGTCGCACCCCTCCCTAGGTCAACAGGATAAAGATTCCAGGGCATCCCGTAATAGGAATCTTGAATAGAGCAAGAAACAATTCCTGTTCCAATCACGACGGTAAAACTAGCTGAACTGGGAGTGATCTACGGAGGATACTTCGAAGAATACGTTACCGACCAATCCAATGGACCAATCAGGGGAGAGAGGCGGACGTTTATACATTTCAGAACGATTTACATAATGTTTAGAAGGTAACTGATCCAGGTTATTCCATCGTAAAGTAGGGGAGGAATCCGGAGATCTCAGATTTTCCTTGGATAAGCCTACCCAAATAGGATCCTGATCTTACCAAGGAAGGTCCACATCAATTCGAATTATGGAATGATGATGAGCAATCGGAGCGGATCGATCGGAATAACAGAATGAATCCTGTACAATAATGGAGGAAATACCTAATCACTCGGCGGATGAATTATGCCAAGTTTACGATCTGCCGGAGAGGGGGGGGGGGACCTATCGGAATAAAAATTCCAACCGAACGACTCTATCTGCTCATTTTCTGTTGAGACCTACAAAAGAGTCTTATTCTCGGAGACGATGCCCATCAATTATTCTCCGCGTTATACACGTTCTCAGACACGCTGCTGAGATGATATGATCGTACGTTTACTCTCGATCGAGATAACAGCCGAGTTTCCATGGGTAATTCATAGAAGTTCTCGTGATCCATCGTACGTATTGTATATTTACAATACAAATAATTAATCCTTTTCGAATCTCACATTACTCGACGTTGATTTCCGTACATGCTATACGAGTATTCTGGCTACTCCAGGGGATGGCTGGCATCGAGCCTCTTTCTTTGGCAATAGATTCCATTCCAACTCTTAGGCATATGTTTAGATCAATAAGGATAGATCCGACGCATTCAGGAAAACACCCGAGACCACATATAGGTCTAAATAGAGTACACGTCTCTGATCCAGATCAAATGGGAAATTTTGATCGGATCGAATAGACCCCGGATCAATCTTATCAGGGTTATCATATGATGAAACGTTGTCCCATTCTGGATCGTTTCATTTCGATGAGAGATCGATTTTAAGAAAATCGTTAGATTCTCTCCATTCATCCACCCAATAACCTAAGTCTTATTGGGGTGCTCTAGATAGAATGAATTCTAATATGAATCGGTCGAAGTCCCTTTCATGGAAGTCGAATTCTTGAGTATAAACTTCAGATCCAATTGTACCTAATAGTGGGATGGGACTAATACAAACTCTTTGAATGAATAATTGGATACTCCAGAAAAGCATGGGGCTTTCCAATCCAATATTTGTATCTAATAAGTATGCTCATAATTTTCATGATTACAGGATGAACTTTTCACGTTTTTGTCAGCAGTTTTTGGATCTGGATATGCTTTTATATCTCAGAACCATTCAGAACTTACTGATATCTCGATAGGATCAAAGTGATAGAGAATATCGTGATCCACAAATTGTCCTCTTTTCCTACGGCTCCGGGCTATCAGTTTCATAAAGGCTGTTGATAAATACGTATTTATTTGGATCTCGGGACATTTCGATGAACATTGTGCAAATCGGGGTATATATAGAATACTTCATTCTATAATTCATTTGATCTATGAGTACCTCTTATATGAATTACGGCCTTGCCCTTCGTAAATTATGTCACGATTAGTTTCATTTCTGCGATACGAACTATTTAGATCGGGCAGATACCTTTCTAGATCTCCCTTTAGTCATTCATTACACCAGGAGTCCCCTGCATCTGTTAGACCAATGAGGTTTTGATGATCGATGCTAATTATTATTCGACCGAAGTTCTCAAATAGATTCAGACCTTACAGATGTACTGGGACAAATCATTGTGACCTTGCTTGGGGTTATCGGAGGTGTATTAATAACCCCTCAATAATGGGTGATAAGAGCATATCAACATGTCAGTCATGTGTTACTGATTTTTATAGATCAATAAACAAGGGATCATCATAAGTTAGATGATCTGCCCCGTTCCCACGTTCCTATCGATCTATTCATGGGCATATAAGAATAGTTGACAGTCTCCAAGAGACTCTTTAGGACTGAGTCATAGGTAATAAGGGATATAAGGATAAAGAAGTAATATAGTAATACCAAAACTCAGTGGAATGTATAGGGCTATACGGGCTCGAACCGTAGACCTTCTCGGTAAAACAGATCAAAGTTATTATTATCGAAATGATTTGAACTGTTCCAAAAACCCAACATGCATTTTTCTTGCATTGGGCTCTTTCATGAACTGATGGATCGATCAGTTAGTCTGCCATTCTTTCCTTTCCAGAAAGATAATAAGATGGCTCCGTGTGCTCCAAGTTATTCTTTTTTTTTTTTTTCGGAAGCAATCCCAAAGTGATTCAAAAGGTTCGTTCCCTCGACGTAGGTCTGCCTCGTTCAGGCACAGATTGAACCCAAATAGAGTCTCTATCGCTCTGAAAGTTAAATATGAGACTCCATACACCTCAAAGTTCATAGAGCGAAAAGAAGATATTTTGAGGTCCCCGTATTGTACTCATTATGCCTAGCATTGAATGAACCTGAGATTTACCATATCAACTAGATCCGGAATTGGAATCAGATCGAACCTCATCCTTGTCATGCTATTGTTCTCCCAGATCGATCGATGGAGTAAGACATCAGTATTTCACATAAGATCTATTTCATGGATCAGATGAATCGATGAACTCTCTTGAAAAGCATTGGCGCACGTGTAAACGAGGTGCTCTACCTTGCTGAGCTATAGCCCTTGCTATTCTTAATGATACACTATCATAACCAAATGGATCCCCCTTTGTCAAGGTGGATATTTCATGATCTAATACGTCCCAATCAGTTCAATCCTGCCAGGGACATATTGTTCATAAGTTCAATTCCATTTAGAATGTTCATAGATCCAACTCTATTTATGATGATAAATGACCTACTTAACTCAGTGGTTAGAGTATCGCTTTCATACGGCGGGAGTCATTGGTTCAAATCCAATAGTAGGTAAAACTTATTAGATGTCATTTACTTTGGTATCTAATAAGTTTTACCTACTATTGGATTTGATTGGAATAAAGAATCCATTTTCAATAATTATCCGAAATCCTTACGTTAATTAGAGACGGAGGGCAAAATAGCACTGATAGCCTCTAATCGTGTCCTGGCTCTTCTGAGAGCTACATTAGCTTCAATCACTTGTCTCTTGCCTTCAGCTCGAGCTAGGTCAGCTTCAGCTATTCGAAAAGTTTCCCGAGCCTCTCGAGGATCGATGTCAATACCTTTCTCTGCATCATTTACCAATATGGTGATTTTATTATTGTCTATCCTGGCGAAACCGCCCATCAAAGCCATAGTAGACCATTGCCCATCGAGACGTATTTTTGTGATCCCTATATCTAAAGCTGCAACAATGGGAGCATGATTTGGTAATACGCCAATTTGACCGCTATTGGTAGATAAGATGATTTCTTCAACTTCTGAATCCCAAACAACTCGATTAGGAGTCAGTACACGAAGATTTAGGGTCATTTTTTAAATTAATTCTCCACTTTTAAGTTCATAGCCTTCGCGGTAGCTTCATCAATGTTACCCACCAAATAAAAGGCCTGTTCGGGAAGACCATCTAATTCTCCGGAAAGGATCATTTTAAAACCTCTAATTGTTTCTACGAGACCGACATATTTACCCGGGGAACCAGTGAATACCTCTGCTACAAAAAAGGGTTGTGATAAGAAACGTTCAATCTTTCGTGCTCTTGCTACGGTTAAACGATCTTCTTCTGATAATTCGTCCAGTCCAAGAATAGCTATAATGTCTTGAAGTTCTTTATAACGCTGTAAAGTTTGCTTGACTCCTTGTGCAGTTTCATAATGTTCTTCGCCCACGATCCAAGGTTGGAGCATGGTCGATGTTGAATCTAAAGGATCTACTGCTGGATAGATGCCTTTGGCAGCTAATCCTCTCGATAATACGGTAGTAGCATCTAAATGTGCAAATGTTGTAGCAGGAGCGGGGTCGGTCAAATCGTCTGCAGGTACATAAACTGCTTGAATGGAGGTTATAGATCCCTCTTTGGTAGAAGTAATTCTTTCCTGCAAAGAACCCATTTCTGTACTAAGAGTTGGCTGATAACCCACAGCGGAAGGCATTCTGCCTAATAATGCAGATACTTCTGATCCCGCTTGGACAAAACGGAAGATATTGTCGATAAATAAAAGTACGTCTTGCTCATTGACATCTCGGAAATATTCAGCCATGGTTAGGGCGGTTAACCCAACTCTCATACGAGCTCCTGGTGGTTCATTCATCTGGCCATAGACCAGAGCTACTTTCGATCCCGAGATATCTTGTTCATTAATTACTCCCGATTCTTTCATTTCAACGTAAAGATCATTTCCCTCACGGGTGCGTTCTCCTACTCCGCCAAATACAGATACACCTCCATGAGCCTTAGCAATATTGTTGATTAATTCCATGATGAGCACTGTTTTACCTACCCCAGCTCCCCCGAATAGTCCTATTTTTCCTCCACGGCGGTAAGGAGCTAAAAGATCCACCACTTTAATGCCTGTTTCGAAGATTGATAACTTTGTATCCAACTGTATAAAGGCAGGAGCGGGTCTATGAATAGGAGATGTTGTGCGAGCATCTACAGGACCTAAATTATCGACAGGTTCTCCAATAACATTGAAAATTCGTCCGAGAGTAGCTCCACCAACCGGAACACTCAGGGGAGCTCCTGTGTCAATTACTTTCATTCCTCTCTTCAGACCATCTGTAGCACTCATAGCTACAGCTCTCACTTTATTATTTCCCAATAATTGTTGTACCTCGCAAGTAACATTAATTTCTTGACCAGCCGTATCTTTGCCCTTAATTATCAAAGAATTTAAAATATTAGGCATATTGCCTGGAGAAAAAACTACATCCAGTACTGGGCCAATGATTTGAACAATATGTCCCACATTCTTTTCCACAAGTGTGGGAACCCCAAGAGCAAGAGGATTGGTTCTCATAATAATAAAAAGGGAGATTTGTTCGAATTGCTCGCTAATACTATTAAAAATGTTTAGTATCGAATCGATCAGTTCATGATGAATGAGAGTTACCACCTTGATCTACTTAGTGATATTTCGCTTCTCAAGTTCAACTTTTATTTTGAACATGAAGTAGATGGATAAAAATCGTGAGAAAGTCTTCAATTTGTCCATAACTATAAGCATTTCACCCCAGATTGCGTCCAGATTATCCATTCAATGCGGAACTTGAACCCTATTCATAATCTTTCTCTCATCGGTCGTTGTCTCTTCCTTTCATACGCACATCTATTTTTCTTTTTTTATTTTTTTTTTTCGTCCTATATATCTGCTTTTAGATCTACAATCTACACATACATATATTATCTATTAGGATCAAAGGTCGATTCGGTTCTTTAAATCCATTAACTAGTCTAATAGCTGAAAGGTCCTTGGGTCAATGCATGGAGGAACTTGAAAAGCAAAGATAGGGTTGCGCCATACATAAAGAACATTATACAATAATAGTGTATTTGGCAAATCTTATTGCCCAATAACGGACGACTTGAGTTAGTTCATGGTTCCGCAGGAGATTCCTGTGAAATCCTTTCTTTACGTTCGATCCATGTCGAGCAGACCTCGTCCTTGCAAGAGTTATTATTATTAATTGATGAGTTGTAGGGAGGGACTTATGTCACCAAAAACAGAGACTAAGGCAAGTGTTGGATTTAAAGCTGGTGTTAAAGATTACAGATTAACTTATTACACTCCTGAATATCAAACCAAAGATACCGATATCTTGGCAGCGTTCCGAGTAACTCCTCAACCTGGAGTGCCGCCTGAGGAAGCGGGAGCTGCAGTAGCCGCTGAATCTTCCACTGGTACATGGACCACTGTTTGGACCGATGGACTTACCAGTCTCGATCGTTACAAGGGGCGATGCTATGACATCGAGCCCGTTCCTGGGGAGGAAAATCAATTTATTGCCTATGTAGCTTACCCCTTAGACCTCTTTGAAGAAGGTTCTGTTACTAACATGTTCACTTCCATTGTAGGTAATGTATTTGGATTCAAAGCCCTACGAGCTCTACGCCTAGAAGATTTGCGAGTTCCTCCTGCTTATTCCAAAACTTTCCAAGGTCCACCTCATGGTATCCAAGTTGAAAGAGATAAATTAAACAAATATGGCCGTCCTCTATTGGGATGTACTATTAAACCCAAATTGGGTTTATCTGCCAAAAACTATGGTAGAGCAGTTTATGAATGTCTTCGTGGTGGACTTGATTTTACCAAAGATGATGAGAACGTAAATTCCCAACCATTTATGCGCTGGAGAGATCGTTTCTGCTTCTGTGCAGAAGCAATTTATAAAGCTCAGGCTGAGACGGGTGAAATTAAGGGACATTACTTGAATGCTACTGCAGGTACATGCGAAGAAATGATCAAAAGGGCAGTATTTGCCAGAGAATTGGGAGTTCCTATCGTCATGCATGACTACCTGACGGGAGGTTTTACTGCAAATACCAGCTTGGCTCATTATTGCCGAGACAATGGCCTACTTCTTCACATTCACCGCGCAATGCATGCAGTTATTGACAGACAAAGAAATCATGGTATGCACTTCCGTGTGCTAGCTAAAGCATTGCGAATGTCCGGTGGAGATCATATTCACGGCGGTACTGTAGTAGGTAAACTTGAAGGAGAACGAGACGTAACTTTGGGTTTTGTTGATCTACTGCGTGACGATTTTATTGAAAGAGACCGAAGTCGTGGTATTTATTTCACCCAAGATTGGGTATCTATGCCAGGTGTTCTGCCCGTAGCTTCGGGGGGTATTCACGTTTGGCATATGCCTGCTCTAACCGAGATCTTTGGGGATGATTCCGTACTACAGTTCGGTGGGGGAACTTTGGGACACCCTTGGGGAAATGCACCTGGTGCAGTAGCGAATCGAGTTGCCTTAGAAGCTTGTGTACAAGCTCGTAATGAAGGACGTGATCTTGCTCGTGAAGGTAATGAAGTGATCCGCGAAGCTAGTAAATGGAGTCCCGAATTAGCTGCTGCTTGTGAAGTATGGAAGGAGATCAAATTTGAATTTGAGGCAATGGATGTCTTGTAATTGAGTGACTCTCCGTTCGTTTTCCTAATAGAACTCGGCCCAATCTTTTACTACAAAGATTGAGCCGAATTGTAAATGGAGATTAGATATATGCATAGATCCATATCTATCTATGTACATGTATAAATATGTACATACCTATATACATAAATCAATATCTTATTTATTTTTCCCAAGATCGAATAGCTCAAAGCTTATGAAAATGTTGTTGGCATGGATTTTATCCATCCCATAAATTGATCTTATGGATCATCCTATAGGGTTGGTAGCTCAGTGGATCAGAGACCATGGTCCCGGACCATGAAGTCAAGGGTTCGAATCCCTCCTAGCCCATTTTGGACATTGTCCCCCTTGCTGTATCCCGTGCTGAGACATAGACCTTTTTTACAAAGATTCCATAGGTTTCATAAAGAGGGAAAACGGATCGATCATATCGTATGATCCTTCTCTCTCGGATGATAATTACTCTTTCTTGTGGTATAAAAGAGAATCTTTATTGATAACCAAATAAAAGGTTCTATCATAATCTCGGATCAATGCTTCGGATTACTACGAATAAAATGGAAATGATTCATCCCACTATTCTTTCGGTAACGATCCTAATACTAATAATATAGTATTACTTAATAATAGTAATACTTAATATACTAATAATTGGATCTATTTTGTCTAATAAGATCCCTCATGGAAAAGAAAATTGCAAAGTAACAAGAGATCTCCTCCCCTTTTTTATACTCATATCTAGGTAGAACTCTATGTCCTTGAAAGAATGGTTCGAAGAAAGGCGTAAAATAAGTGGATCAATCGAAGATCTGATCGAAAGGACTAGTAAGGACTATATCGTCAATGAGATGGACAAGAACAAGAATATAAAGATTGATTTTAATAACAGATTATGGGTCCAGTGCGACAATCGTGAGAACTTGCTCTATATGAAATATTTGAGACAGAATAAGAGTGTTTGTGAAGAATGTGGATATCATTTGCAAATGAGTAGTTCAGACAGAATCGAACTTTCAATTGATCATGGCACTTGGCATCCTATGGATGAGGACATGGCCGCCCCAGATCCGATTCAATTTCATTTTGAGGATGAACCTCATATAGATCGTATCACTTCCTGCCAAATAAGGACAGGTTTAACTGATGCTGTTCAAACAGGCATAGGTCGACCAAATGGTATTCCTATCGCAATTGGAGTTATGGATTTTCAGTTCATGGGAGGTAGTATGGGCTCCGTGGTAGGTGAGAAAATTACTCGTCTGATCGAATACGCTACCAAGCAATTTCTCCCAGTAATCATGGTGTGTGCTTCCGGAGGAGCACGCATGCAAGAGGGAAGTTTCAGTTTAATGCAAATGGCTAAAATATCTACTGCTTTATATATCCATCAATTGGAGAAAAAGTTGTTATATGTATCGATCCTTACATATCCCACAACCGGTGGAGTGACTGCTAGTTTTGGTATGTTGGGAGATATCATCATTGCTGAACCTAAAGCATACATTGCATTTGCAGGTAGAAGAGTAATCGAACAAACATCAGGTCAGAAAGTACCTGACGGTTTGCAGGTAGCTGAGCATTTATTTGATCATGGTTCATTTGATCTGATCGTTCCGCGTAGTCTTTTAAAAGGTGTTCTGAGTGAGCCATTTCAGCTTTACGGTTTAATTCCTTGTGAAAAAGAACGAATGTTAGGTTTAGTTTCTTGTAACGAACAACAATTCTCAAGTTCAGCTCCTCGTAACGAAAGTGACAATGATACAGTCCCCTCTCATAGCGAAAATCGAAAGAATCAACTTCAGAGAATTGTTCCTCATCTTTCCTTTTTTTAGCCTATTATTGATCCTCGATCCTATTATTAATAGGAACTCAATATTAACAACTAAATAGTAACTAACTATTCTTATGAACGATATGCAATAGAATAGTGAATTTATCGCTCCCCGGAATTGGGGAAAATTACGGATCCATGTTCTTGCTACTATTTGATCAAGTGTTATAATATGGATAAGCGCTGTGATATATTTGTATACATTTATTGAGTCCTAATACCAAAAATTCTCATTCATTATTGACTCCGGATCTCATAGACATAAAAAAAGGAATAAGAATAAAAAGAATATCTCGGATTCGACGTAAAATGATTTTACAGAGACTCATAAAAATATTTGACGGAAAAAGGAACAAGATTCTCGTGCATGTCTTTTATGGAGAGGGGCGACTAGGTCCACTTATTTGGTCCTATAATCATTCCTTGTAATAGAGATAAATATTAGGGTATTCGTTCTATGACAAATCCCAACTTACCTTCGATTTTCGTGCCTTTAGCGGGCTTATTTTTTCCGGCAATTACAATGGCTTTTTTGTACTTTTATGTTCAGAAGGACGAGATTTTATAAATCTGATCGGATCAGATCTTATAGATCAATTTGAATCTCTCAATTGTGGAATAAATGGGATATCTATCTGTTCCTGATGATCTTAAATGGGACTAATCCTACTCCGGACACGAACAAAATAGATATCTATATCTATTTATCAACATATGGGAGGTGTACCATGTGGTACATATACCATATGTATGCATGTATAAATGTATAGAGATTTCTATCTTTATACGCATACATATCTATGTGTATATGGAGATGGTATTTCTATTCCACTGATCCGACGAGGTGTTGTTTTTACAATTGATAAGTAATTTCCTAAAAAATAGAAAGAATGGGGAACATGGAAAGGAGAGAAAGAAAGTAAATGTTCTTTTAGATAAAAATTCTTTGATATGCATATAGCTAGTTAATAAGAGTTACTTCGGAAGCCAAAGGAGTCAAGTTTTGGCCATTTTCTCTAAAACCGAGTAGGACGAAATTGAATAAAATCTGTTATGAATTGGCGATCTGAATGGCTCTGGATAGAACCTATAACAGGATCTCGAAGAACAAGTAATTTTTGTCGGGCTTGTATCCTTTTTTTTGGTTCACTAGGATTTTTCTTGGTCGGAATTTCAAGTTATCTTGGTAAGAACCTGATACCCGTATTGTCATCTCAGCAAATCCTTTTTGTTCCACAAGGAATTGTAATGTGTTTTTATGGTATTGCAGGTCTGTTCATTAGCTCTTATTTGTGGTGTACAATTTTATGGAATGTAGGTAGTGGTTACGATAAGTTTGATGAAGAAGAAGGAATTGTATGTCTTTTTCGTTGGGGATTTCCCGGAAGAAATCGTCGTACTTTTCTTCGATTTCTCATGAAAGATATTCAGGCGATCAAAATGGAAGTTCAAGAAGGTCTTTATCCCCGTCGTGTTCTTTATATGGAAATAAAGGGCCAGCGAGACATTCCCCTAGCTCGTACTGGTGAGAATTTAACCTTACGGGAAATGGAACAAAAAGCTGCCGAATTAGCTCGTTTCTTGCGTATATCAATTGAAGTATTTTGAAATGAACCAAGGAATGGATGTTCTCTCGTTGTTCTTCGAACATCTTAACGGACAGATCTATATGTACCAGAGAGAGGGAAGTTACAATGTAACTAAGATTTGTTCGGGAGAAATACCATGCAGTTCCCTCCCGCAAAGTAGTACTTATGCGATGATCATATCAATGCAAATTCCTTCGGTAGTTCCCAAAGACTCCATATCGCTCCTTGTAGAAGGCCTATAGAGCCAGTAGACGGATATGACATGAAACAATTACTAGATATGGCATTCTCTCCAAAATGTCTTTGTCGAACTCCAATTCCATATATGCGTACGGAATTCGAGAATTTCAGTATTCGTAATATACTGGAGTCCTTTGGAGCGCAGAATTGGCATTTTTAGACCAATTTATTAAATGATAATGGATTCTATCCCTAAGTTCTCTCTCTTTTTTGCCAATAAACATTCGTCTCTTTCCTTTTATTTTTTCTTTTTTTTTTTTCCTCCTTTTTATCCGGAACAAACCGTTCCTCATCCGAAGAATATTTTTTTTTAAGGGTCGAACAATTACGCAGTAGATCCTGAATCTATAGGTCCCATACCTCGTTCTACAACTCGTACTTTATCCAGATTTCGGACAGAGCTGACGAGTGAATCGGGTTCGTTAGCGATTCACGAATTTAAAGTGGCCAAATATAAAGCATTAGCTTCCCTACGATACCTTGCATGTCTAGTATTCCTGCCCTGGGGAATCTCTATTTCATTCCAGAAAGGTTTGGAGCCTTGGGTTACGAATTGGTGGAATACTGGTCAGTCTCGGGAATTTTCTGATTATCTCCAAGAAGAAAACGCTCTAGAAAGATTCGGAGAAATAGAAGAACTATTCCTGTTGGAGAGAATGGTGGAAGATTCTTCGGAAACACATTCACAAGATCTTCGTATAGAGATTCGCAAAAAAACGATCCAATTAGTCGAAATGTACAATGAAGATTTGATCCAGATCATCTCACATTTATTGGCAAATTTTATATGTTTTGCTACTCCAGGTGCTTATTTCATTCTGGGTAAGGAAAAACTTGTCGTTCTCAATTCTTGGATCCAAGAATTATTCCATAGCCTGAGCGATACGATGAAAGCGTTTTCTATTCTTTTAGTAACCGATTTATGTATTGGGTTCCATTCGCCCCATGGTTGGGAACTGATGATCGATTCGATCTCCGAAAATTATGGGTTTTCTCATGATGAACAAAGAATATCTGGTCTCGTTTCAACTTTTCCGGTCATCTCAGATACAATTTTCAAATATTGGATCTTCCGTCACTTAAATCGTATATCTCCTTCACTTGTAGTGATTTATCATTCAATGAATGAATAAATAGGAATGAATAAAGAATAGGTTGTTCTATCCGACAACGAGTGAATAGGAATTGGATTTTCGTACAGAAACTAACTATTACAGATCTCCTTTTTACTCTTTCTCTTCCCTTTCCTCCTTTCCCTCTCTTTCAGTGGGATACTTCTGATTTATTACTTTTGGAGTTAATATAATAGCGGAATTGCGGGCAGGTAATTATGGTAGCTATCTACCCCATTTATCGTAAAGAGATTTGGAACCAATAATCGAACCATGCGGAATATAAATACTTATGACTGGATGAAAAAGTGGATGACTCGATCAATTTCCATCTTGGTCATGATACATATGATAACTCGGACATCTATTTCAAATGCATATCCCATTTTTGCGCAGCAGGGTTATGAGAATCCCCGAGAAGCAACTGGACGTATTGTATGTGCTAATTGTCACTTGGCTAAGAAGCCTGTGAACATTGAGGTTCCACAATCCGTGCTTCCTGATACTGTATTTGAAGCAGTTGTTCAAATCCCCTGCGATATGCAAATAAAACAAGTTCTTGCTAATGGTAAGAAAGGGGCTTTGAATGTAGGAGCTGTTCTAATTTTACCTGAGGGCTTTGAATTAGCCCCTCCTGATCGTATTTCTCCCGAGATTAAAGAAAAAATAGGTAATCTTTATTTTCAGAATTATCGTCCTAATCAAAAAGAGATTCTTGTAATAGGTCCTGTTCCCGGTCAGAAATATAGTGAAATTGTGTTTCCCATCCTTTCACCGAATCCTGCTACTAATAAAGAAGTTCATTTTCTTAAATATCCCATATATGTGGGTGGTAATAGAGGAAGGGGACAAATTTATCCCGATGGAAGCAAGAGCAACAATACGGTCTATAATGCTTCAACAACGGGTAGAGTGAGCAAAATATTACGTAAAGAAAAGGGTGGATATGAAATCACTATCGATAATGCATCAGATGGTCGTCAAGTGGTGGATATCGTACCTCCGGGACCGGAACTTCTTATTTCCGAGGGTGAATTCATCAAAGTTGATCAGCCATTAACGAATAATCCTAATGTGGGTGGATTTGGCCAAGGAGATGCAGAAATAGTACTTCAAGATCCATTACGTGTTCAAGGTCTCTTATTACTCCTGGCATCTGTCATTTTGGCACAAATCTTTTTGGTCCTTAAGAAGAAACAATTTGAGAAAGTTCAATTGGCCGAGATGAATTTTTAGGTCCATAGATTTTCAAACATGAGGTTGACCGAAAGGTTTGGCTGTTTATTGGTGGCTGATGCAATCATGTACAATTCAAATAATAAGGTCATGCCCCTGGAGAGCCCTCAATATCATCATCTCCCCTCCCTTGTTCGTAAATAAGATATGAGTCATTACTAGATCTATCTATAGATAGATATGTGCATTTCAAATAGGGAGTGACTTGATAAGCACTAGAACAGATCAACTTGCCGAACAGCCCTCTATTCATATGCTACATAGCATATACCATATCCGTGCCATATAGCCTTTTTCTTTTGCTTTCTTATCCATTTATCATATCTAGAAGAATGATCCGAAGGATATCAAAGGGAAGGAAGGAGAAAAAAAGGAAGAGGGGGACTAAACGATCTCGGGAAAGATTCTTATTTTCCTGATCCTCAATCTTTGATCGAAATCGATTTTACGCTTTCTCTTTAGGGTAAGAGGAACTAATGATTTTTCTGATCCCGTTCGTAAAATCCCAAGTCTTTCGCACGTCCTACTGAGAACCTTTCAAGTTCATGAAAAAAGAGGAGCAAATGGATAGAAAAGGCAATACCACTCATTGAGCAAATGGGATCTATCTAGCAAATTCATGAAAAAGGCTCATTTCAGATAGAAAGGGAAAAGGTGCTATTTCCGGCTTGGACCATAAGAGCTCAAATTCTATATTCACACATTCGGATTATCGTAGTTCTAACTTTTAGAGGGATGATCCGCAGAATCTCTCATTTGGGGAAAATGAACAAAAGTCATGCATATTATGCGGCGGGACGATCCATTCCTTAGTCATTCTTCCTAGGAGGAACAGCTGAAATGTATAAATTAATCCAATTATTTGATAATACGTATCAGAAGCGAAAGAATAGATTGGTTCATCACTTTACTAGAAGGCATTGGAGTAGCTGAAAGAATCGTGTAATTTGTACGAATCTTATGATTCATATAGAAGTAAATCTTGAAAATAGATTTCAATAAGACCTTACCCTTCTTCGAGTTAAAAGAAGGGTAAGGTCTTATTGAAATCTTCACTTTCACATGTATAGTCTTTTTTATCTATGTTCAGTTCATTTTGTTACTATAGGGATGACCCTAATCCAGAATATGAACCATAGAAAAAGATGCCTATTAAACCAATCACAAGGGTACCAGTTACAGTACCTATCAGCCAAAGAGGAATCCTTCCAGTAGTATCGGCCATTTCTCTTGCTCCCTTTCACATTTTATTAAGTAGTCATGCTCAAGACATAAACAGTCATGGATAATTATGAGTATCAGATCTCTCCGGATGAGATAAGAGGCACTGTTTTTAATTGAAAGAGTAATTAGAGAATAGAACAGCAAGTACAAAAATGAGTAACAACCCCCAGTAGAGGCTAGTACGATTCAATTCAACATTTTGTTCGTTCGGGTTCGATTGTGTCATAGCTCTGTGATTTAGATAGAGTTTATCGTTGGATAAACTGCATTGCTGATATTGATCCCAAGAAAAAAACTGTAGGTACAGCTAGTCCGTGAACGGCCAACCATCTAACTGTAAAAATTGGATAGGTTCTATCTATGGTCATTGGTACCTCCTAAAAAGATCTAGTAAATTCATTGAGTTGTTCCAACGGATCGGAACGGCCAGTGATTAATGGAACCTCTTGTCGATTTTCTGTGAAATACTCGTTCGGCCGGGGGCTTCCAAATACATCGTAAGCTAAACCCGTGCTGACAAATAACCAACCTGCAATGAATAGGGAAGGTATAGTAATGCTATGGATAACCCAGTATCGAATACTGGTAATAATGTCAGCAAAAGAGCGTTCTCCCGTATTCCCAGACATGTTCAGCTCCGTATATTCTTGTACAGCCAAGGGGGAATTGATCCCATAAAAGATAGAGATTAGGAGATGGAGAATTACTGATATCTTCTCTAATCCTTGTTGGATTGTCAATATTATACCAAGGGTATATTTCAGGTATATTGGACCGGTATAGCTAGCCTTCCTCTGACACAGCAATACAATTTCGATTCAGATTAGAAAGGAAGGGATATAATGATTCTGTTCCTCCCAATTACGGTCAACTTAATCAATTTCTTTATTCTCCCAGTTTTCCCCACTGGAGAAAGAATCTCGTATGTCTCCTCGGCGGGATAGACTCGGACGTGAGGAACCTCATGTAGATATTGGACAATTGAACACATGGATCATGGCGAAAACCACTTCAGCAGTGGTCGTTGTAGTGGCTCGAATTGCTCCAGGCGGATGTATAGTGAATAAAGGGGATGAGATTGATGTCTCTTCGGAGGAAGAAGCAAGGGGCATCACTATCAATGCAACTCATCTAGAATAAGATCCTTTTTTCCTCTCTTTCTATTATGTTTGTGTAGATCATCCCAGTCATTTGGGTTATATAAAGGGAGGATCCTTGGTGTTACATAAATGGAGGGTGTTCTCCCAATAGCAATCGAGAGCAGGTGGAGTTATGCCACGAACCTAATCACTTAATAACAAAGTACTTTGGCCGAATGAGTAAGTATTACTTATCTCACAGTATTACTGGATGAGGAGGACCAGGTGAATATTGAAATCTTATGGAACTTGGTCGAATTGTAGGTATGTGAGGATCGAGCTATTCCTATTTTCCAGTAGATAGAATTCTTGTAGTACCAGGCCCTGCCCTACTAGCTTTAAGAATTCATATAGAGATGCAAATAAGTGGATCGATGAGATCTAGGAATGATGGATAAAGTGGATCCTACACCTAAACGTGAAATTCACAAAACTTTTCCTATGAAAACCTTTCCTATGACCGCAGAAGAGGTTCTTTCCGTCCCAATCTTTAGAACTGAAGCTACTCCGATTGTACAGAAAGAGGAACTATTCGAACGAGAAGAACAGTCTAAATAGTCGGATTGAGAGAGAGAGACTCGCGGTACAACTATCATATATCATAGGTTCGAAGATATTTAGGAATACTCTATACTTGCTGAAAATACCGTAAGAATGTTCCTTCGAAATATGCAGAAACAGTATGTGGAACGTGGAATGGTAATTGCTAGGCCTGGGACCATGAAACCTTATGCTCGATTTGGAGCACAAGTTTCTCTCTTTTGGAAAAAAAAAGAAGAAGAGGGGGATGACATTTTCGTTTTCTTCCTTCGGGATTCCTCAATTCTTATTTGTACTACTAGAGTAACGGGTACGATTGGATCATTCCCAGATTCCCATGTTAAAAAAAAAAAAAAAAAAAAAAGAATAAAAAAATACTGCCAGGTGATTCAATCGGAATGATTGAATTCAATTCGTTTACCTTGTAGCTCTTGAAAGAAGATTGCGTTCCATAATTCCCAAAGAGGGTCAGTTGGTATTGGTGTTATTCGTGGATCGCTTGATTCATTTTTGGAATCCCTTATCTGAGATAATGAACCTATTTTTAATCAGATATTCCTTCTCGTTCATGTTTGTTCGTAACATTCATAGTGACTGGTTAATACAGGATTACGAATTGGTACCCATTTGGACAATTTATCTTTCGTATTCCCATCCTATTCTAGGTTATGAAAAAGAAAACTTAGGTAATTGCCTCGTAAAGATATGTAGCAAACGTATTCCATTCAGTTTTTTCACGCCTACTATAACTAGCTATTTTGGCTTTCTATTGGCTTCCCTAATCTTCACCTTAGCCCTATTCATTGGTTCAAGCAAGATACGACTTCTTTGAAATCAAGAAGAAGGAAACCCCTTTAGGTTCATTCAATATTCCGATGATTCCGTTGCTTCTCCCAATGCCGATTTCTAATTATTGAGATTCATAGCAATTTTAGGGTACTATCCAAAGTGGATATTACCTATATTTATTTATCTGAATCGAAATGATTGAAGCTTTGCCCTCTGGAATTGTGTTAGGTCTAATTCCTATAACTTCGGCCGGATCATCTGTAACTGCATATTTACAATACCGACGTGGTGATCAATTGGATATTTGATTGAGGAACATCCTTTTTCATTGACCTCCCACTTATTTCGGGAGGTCAGATTCCATTGATTGTTACAGTTGAAGCTATTGATGATCCATCAATAAAATTTGATTTCGATATGAAAAGAATCACGCTCTGTAGGATTTGAACCTACGGCATTAGGTTTTGGAGACCTACGTTCTACCGGACTGAACTAAGAGCGCTTTCTTATCAAAGTATTTAGATGAGAGATAAATAAAAACAGACCTTTTGTACCCCAAAAAAATACTTTTGTATATGGTATGATTCAATCACTGATAGTTGATGTTCCATCCAAATCGATCTCAATTGATCCCTTGTTCTTCTTTCTTTCTCTTCCATAGGGAAAGGAATAGGTAGGGATGACAGGATTTGAACCCGCGACATTTTGTACCCAAAACAAACGCGCTACCAAGCTGCGCTACATCCCTTTCAATTGTTAGACAATGTTATTTTATACGGTGAAAATCTTTTTTTTTCTCACATTTCTTACACTTTCATTATTTTTCGGTCTTGCAAATGGACTATGTACACAGAGAATCTCTCATTTAGAAGAATGACTATCGCGATATTTGGGAATATCTTTTTTCTGTTCTAGAACTAGGAGGAGCATCTTGTATCCTGGATCACTGTACATATCTCTTTCAGTTCCGACGAGTTCCCCGTACAAGTACAAGTGACCCATAAACACAGATGTAGCTAACCATATCATATAAGTACCACGATCGATGAGGAAAACTTACAATGCGAGATATAAAGACATATCTTTCCACAGCGCCTGTGCTAGCTACTTTATGGTTCGGGTCTTTGGCCGGTCTATTGATAGAGATCAATCGTTTTTTCCCAGATGCTTTGACTTTTCCCTTTTTTTCATTTTAGTTCTCCTCCGAAAGGAAAAGAGGAAAAAGGATAAAATTATGCTAGATCACTCCCTTCCTTTTCTTCGTGGGAAAATGAAATAAGTGAATTTGTTCCCAAATCGACGAGTCCTAGAGTGGAACGGGGGGGGGGGGGGTAAATCTAAATAGAGATCTAGGTCTAGAGGCTCTTTCTATAAAGATCGTGAGTACCATTTCAAACTTCTGATTCAATATTTCATTACGCATTACGAGAAAGAATAAGAAAAGATTGAATCATTTGATCCCATCTACCCTTTCTCTTTTTTTTATCGAAAAGTAAAGTGGACTTTATATCCGGAGTAAGTTTATGGCCAAGGGTGGAGATGTAAGAGTAAAAATTACCTTGGAATGCACTAGTTGTACTCGAGATAGTGTTGATAAAAAATACCCGGGTGTTTCTAGATATATTACTCAAAAGAATCGACGCAATACACCTATTCGATCGGAATTGAAGAAATTTTGTCCCTATTGTTACAAACATACTATTCACGGAGAGATAAAGAAATAGATCGAACATACTATTCAAAGGGATAGGAATCAATCATAGATATAGTAAAATAGAAAAAAAAAAGGGGGGGGGATTTTAGGAAGATTTGGAACAAAATGGTATTGTAGGAAATCTATAATGATTTGAATAAGATTTTGAATAAAATAAATAGTATTTAAAAGGAATAAAATAAATAGTATTGAAAAGATTCATGAAATAAACTATGAATAAATCTAAGCGATCCTTTCGTAGACGTTTGCCGCCAATCGGATCGAGAGATCAAATTGATCATAAAAATATGAGCTCAATTAGTCAATTTATTAGCGAACGAGGAAAAATATTATCCGGACGGGTGAGTAGATTGACCCCAAAACAGCAGCGCCTAATGACTATTGCTATTAAACGAGCTCGTATTCCATCTTCGTCACCTTTCCTTAATAATGACAACTAATTTGATCCCTAGAAATGAACCTGCTCTTTGATTGAATCGGAGCTGGAATATCTGTTCAATAAAGAGGAAGATCTCATTGTCTAAAAAAATCGAAGAAATCAAAAGGGATCTGTTTCTTTTTCAATATTTCTCAATTTTCGATGTCTCTACCTTCCCGGAGGGAATTCTCCGGGGGATTCCGTTCCACCTATTTCATCATTCGATAATATTGTTGATGATCGTGGAAAAGCAATTCTTATCTAATACAGCGATTTGTGCAAGTATTCTGCGATTTGAAAGCAACTGCCTTTTGTACAAATATCGGATAAATTTGTTATAAGAAACTCCATTATTACGGGCTGCTGCATTGATCCGAGTAATCCACAAACGGCGAAGATCTCTCTTTCGCTTACCCCTATCTCGATGAGCAGAAACTAAAGCTCTAATTTTTTGTTGGTCAGCAGTTCGAAAAAGTTTCGAATGAGCTCCTCGAAAGCCTGATGCAAATGCAAGAATCTTTTTTCGACGTTTCCGAGCTATATATCCACGTTTAATTCTGGTCATTGAAGTTTACTCTCATAAATCACTAATTGAGAATTGCTTGATTATCAGTCATTCTTTGATTTGGTCTATTAAGAATAAAACTGGTTCTTCTAATGTATGAAATAGGGATTCCAATGGCTCTTGCTACTGTAACCTTCCCAACCATAATTTTCTATTTTCTCTTGGTTAGGCATCCTCTCGGTAAGCGGGGGATGGGACCTCGCACTAAGAAAAAATCATGGGTTCCATCGTTTTTACGGTTCTTCCTTTAACGGTGAGGTCCCCTCTATACGCCGGAGCCTTTCATTTATGAAATACGAGATGAGGATGTTATTGGTAACTTGTACAGTTTACCATCTCCAGCTCTACCCCGAATTCTCAAGTAATAAGTCCTCCTGCGATAAGATTTATCCATACAGTGACGACATGGAATTATGAGGATTGGCTAGGCAGCTGACCTTGTCAGTCCGTTCTTGCGGCAATATGAGCATAATTGCTTCTTCAATTTGCACTATTTTCCCCGCTCAATGGATTGATAACCATTCGCTACCAATGAGGAATTGCTTTTCATCCCACATCAAGGTGATTGGATTTGCACCAATGGAAACCATAAAGATCATCCCCCATAAGAGTAGATTATAGATCTGTACTTGCTGCAGTAGGAGAGCTATTCTGCTATAAGGATCTCCTAGTCTGTTTCAGCTCTTGATCCGAACGAGTCGCACATACACCCTAGTACATACTCCTCCACGCTGGGGACATCCCCGAAGAGCAGGAGATTTTGTTCCATTTGCTATTGGCTGTCTCGTATTTCTAATGAGTTGTTGAATAGTTGGCACTTTAGATCGTATGCGGAATTGACTGGTTCAGATCGATCCTAACCATATTAGGTCATTATGAAATGAATCACTTTCATTTTCCCTTTCCAGAAGAAAGGGAAATAAGGGATCAAATGTTCATCATCAAAAGAAATTCACAAGAGATCCTCAGTATTCTCCACCGCTACGAGATCGACAATGCCGTAAGCTTGGGCTTCTGTTGCTGACATAAAAACATCTCTTTCCATGTCCCCCGAAATGACCCATAAGGGCTTGCCTGTTCTTTGTACATAAACATTCGTAATGCTATCGCGAAGTTTCAATACCTCTTCCGCTTCCATGATACATTCTCCTGCTTGTCCATCATAATAAGAACTAGCAGGTTGGTGGATCATAACCCTGATAATAGATGATCGTTTCCTTGATCTCGGGAAATTTTGGAAAAAAAAAAAAAAAATAAATCAAATGAATCGGCCGTACAGGCATTTTTTGTGCATACGGCTCTATAATAGATCTCATCCCATTTCGAGTCAAACTGAGAGAAATACAAATGACCCCCAACATTCGGATGATCTATTTACCATATTTTTTCCCGTAATAATAGAAATACTACGATGGTTCCGTTGCTTTATATATCTATCTTTCGATCTAGCAATCCCAAAGTTTTCTTTTGATGAGATCTGATCGAGATTCTCTATTTCATAAAGAATTTGATAAATATCCGAAAGAGAATCTTGGTGCAAGAACAAAAGGGGTTATGACGCTAAAATAGACCCATGCCACGATACATAAGATTGAATCGATTGTAAAATCGGGAAGAAACTTTGTTCTACTATCTCGATACGTAATTCTATTTCAAAAGAACAAAAAGATGATGTTTGTATCGGGCTCGAAATGCCATGCTATTATTACCTTTTATTTGGCAAAGGCATAGTCTTTTTACATCGCTCCTTCTCCAAGAAAAACTCATTGGCGCCAAGCGTGAGGTAATGCTATACGTTTAGTAATTTCCCCCCCAGTTAGGACAGAAGATCCCATCGAGGCAGCTAACCCCATGCATATTGTATGCACATCTGGTACTACAAATTGCATAGCATCATAAATAGATATTCCCGGTATCACTGCTCCACCGGGAGAGTTAATATATGGATATATATCTTTATTTTCATCTTCTCCATTCAGATACATCATGATACCAATAAGTTGATTTGCGATCTCATCATCGACCTGCTGACCCGGAAAAAGTAATCTCTCTCGATAAAGTCGGTTGATTAGGATAGTGAAATAGCTCTTCTTCCTTAAGAACCGTACACGCACCTTTAAATGCATACGGCTCAAGTGATTGCAAAAAGTTATGTATCGATCCCAGACCCTTTCTTTTTTCATAGCGAGATCTTATCTAAAAGAATTCCCTAAAAGAGTTTTTCTTTTTTTTTTTTTTTTTTTCATAACCATTGGTTCAAGTTCGTCTTCTCCCTGAGAATATAATTAGCTAAACTTATTGAACTACCTCTTAATCGATGTATCGCTCCATTGAAATCCAATCGTTTTGGTCACAGCGAAATTTTCTTGTTTTCAAATAGGTTTTTGAGACATCTTTAGGTTTATGCTCTACTCCGGGGAAGCATCTGCCCGAGTTTCATTTGTACATATAGGACAAGTAAACCTACTGCCATTTTTATCTTTTCGATCCGCTCCATGATTTATGTCAAATATCTTCTCAAATAGATTCTATTACTCCATCTATTGTTCTATTACTCCATCTATTGATAGTTCCAAATCACTCATCGATGGGTTCTATCTAGGAATTCTAGATATATCACCAATTTGGGATTTTTTGAACGGAGCCTTAATACTTTATTGGTCTGAGCTAACCATGGATTCTCATGATTGAGAATCTCTTTCCTCCTAAACGATCTAATCGCACTTCACGCTCTAGATTATTGATAGTTGAATCGATCCTGAATGAAGCAGTAAATATCTCATCAGGAGAGATAACGGGGAAATTCCGTATAACCCAATATGTCCGACAAGTCGCACTATACGTCGACCCAAACTGCATCTTCCTCTCCAGGGATCCGAAAAGGAACTTTTGGAACACCAATGGGCATTTGTTTCAATAGAGAGAAGTGAAGCACTATGCTCTAATATGGAAACGTGAAGTATAAGAAGAGATGAGGCTTCTAGGATGTGTTTATGACACGATGATTATATCATATTTGGTCCATAAATTCAAAAATAAACATCGTTCGTAGAAGAACGAAAAGATCAGGGAAATCGAGTTCTTTTGCAGGTTGTTCAAAAAAGGAGCAAGTATTGTATTTATGCGCTCGATCAGTAGAAATGGGACCAATCTCCACATTGTGCATTGGTACACATAAATGATAAAATATTTACGCTTCTCCCTGCTATTCTGAACAGAATTGTTCCGGAACTGTTATTAGCAATGACCTCGAATAGATGTTAACCCTTGAGATGATCCGATAAAGGTTTAGCTCCATAGCATGGTCTCTTCTAATGCGAGAAAGTTACATAATGTCTACTTTTCTTTGATAAAGGGGTATTTCCATGGGTTTGCCTTGGTATCGTGTCCATACCGTCGTATTGAATGATCCTGGCCGGTTGCTCTCTGTACATATAATGCATACAGCTCTAGTTTCTGGTTGGGCCGGTTCAATGGCTCTGTACGAATTAGCAGTTTTTGATCCATCCGATCCTGTTCTTGATCCAATGTGGAGACAAGGTATGTTCGTTATACCTTTTATGACTCGTTTGGGAATAAACAATTCATGGGGTGGGTGGAGTATCACCGGAGAAACTGTAACCAATCCAGGTCTTTGGAGTTATGAAGGTGTGGCCGGGGCACATATTGTGTTTTCTGGCTTGTGCTTTTTGGCAGCTATCTGGCATTGGGTCTATTGGGATCTAGACATATTCTGTGATGAACGTACAGGAAAACCTTCTTTAGATTTGCCCAAGATCTTCGGAATTCATTTGTTCCTCTCAGGAGTAGCTTGTTTCGGATTTGGAGCGTTTCATGTAACGGGTTTGTATGGTCCTGGAATATGGGTGTCTGATCCTTATGGACTAACTGGAAAAATACAACCTGTAAATCCAGCGTGGGGAGCTGAGGGTTTTGATCCTTTTGTTCCGGGAGGAATAGCTTCTCACCATATTGCAGCAGGTATATTGGGTATCTTAGCAGGTTTATTCCATCTCAGTGTTCGCCCCCCCCAACGTTTATACAAAGGATTACGTATGGGGAATATTGAAACTGTCCTATCCAGCAGTATTGCCGCTGTGTTCTTTGCAGCTTTCATTGTCGCTGGAACCATGTGGTATGGCTCCGCAACTGCTCCGGTCGAATTATTTGGTCCTACTCGTTACCAGTGGGATCAGGGATATTTTCAACAAGAAATAGATCGACGGGTTCGTGCCGGTTTGTCCGAAAATCTAAGTTTATCGGAAGCTTGGTCCAAAATTCCCGAGAAACTAGCTTTTTATGATTACATCGGTAATAATCCAGCTAAAGGAGGGTTATTCAGAGCAGGTGCGATGGACAATGGAGATGGAATAGCTGTTGGTTGGTTAGGACACCCTATCTTTAGAGATAAAGAAGGACATGAGCTTTTTGTACGTCGTATGCCTACTTTTTTTGAGACATTTCCAGTAGTTCTGGTGGATGAAGAAGGAATTGTGAAAGCCGATGTTCCTTTTAGGAGAGCAGAATCAAAGTATAGTGTCGAACAGGTAGGTGTAACTGTCGAATTCTATGGGGGTGAACTTGATGGGGTTAGTTTTGGTGATCCTGCTACAGTGAAAAAATATGCTAGGCGTGCTCAATTAGGTGAAATTTTCGAATTGGATCGTGCTACACTGAAATCCGATGGTGTTTTTCGTAGTAGTCCAAGGGGTTGGTTCACTTTCGGACATGCCACATTTGCTCTTCTTTTCTTTTTCGGACACATTTGGCATGGTGCTAGAACTTTGTTCAGAGATGTTTTTGCTGGTATCGACCCGGATTTAGATGCCCAAGTAGAATTTGGAGCATTCCAAAAACTAGGAGATCCCACTACTAAAAGACAAATAGTATGATATTACATTGAAAAGACAAGTAGTATGATATTGCATTGCTCCAATCTATAGTATCGAGAGATTCCACTGAAGTGGAATTTTCATTCTCAGAGAGATTTGAAATCTTTCTATTCTTCTCCTTTTCTGGGAAAGAATTTCAATCGGTATGAAAGCTATCTCCATAATTGTAAACTACGATCGAATCTATGGAAGCATTGGTTTATACATTCCTGTTGGTATCGACCTTAGGGATAATATTTTTCGCTATTTTCTTCCGAGAACCGCCCAAAGTTCCGGATAAGGGGAGTAAATAATTTTTCTTCTCCGAACCCTCACCTCATTCTTTTCATAAAAATAATGACCTTCCCTATACGGGAAGGTCGTTATTTCAACTAGTCTTCGTGCTCTTCGAAAGGATCTCTGAGTTGTTCAGAGGGTTGCCCAAAGGCGGTATACAGGGCATAACCGGTAAAGCTCACAAGTAAACGGGATATGGAGATGGCGACTAAGGTTGCAGTTTCCATCGTTAGGTAATCCCAAGATCATGGTATATTTACAACACAACTGTATACAAAGTTAACAGATCTCAACCAATGCAATAAGAGTTATGGCTGCACAGACCACTGATGATATTTTCAGATCTGGACCGAGACGAACCGTTGTAGGAAATTTATTCAAACCACTTAATTCGGAATATGGTAAAGTAGCTCCCGGATGGGGAACTACTCCTCTTATGGGTGCTGCGATGGCTCTATTTGCGGTATTCTTATCTATTATTCCGGAGATTTATAATTCTTCCGTTTTATTGGATGGGATTTCGGTAAGCTGGGTCTAGAGGACCCAGAAGATCTGCCCGGATCCCCGGCCCGGTTTTTCGACTGAGGGATCCAAATAAAGCTATCGAATAGCTCCGGGTTCTAGGTCATTCCGTTCCGGTAGTTTGATCGTGTAACTATTCTTCTTTAAGGATTTCTGGAACATGGGTGTGCGACTTGTTAAAATTGATCTAGATTGATAGTACAGAAGACCAGTCTGTCATCTTCATGGAGATGGTCCTACCTCGTCGGATATCAATCGAATATTTCGTATTCGGAGCACGAGGCATATAAGATATATTTGGGAAGATCTGAACTATGGTTTGTACCTGCCATTTAGACCTCGTCACCGGGCTTCTAAGAATTCGAAATAGGTATTCCTGATCAGAAATTTAATGATCTCTCTTCCTTTAGAACTAGGCTGACTCTGACTGAAGAATGAGATGGTATCTCATTTCTCTTAGTTAGTATATTTCGTTGAGTAAGTGACGATCGAAAGGTTATTACCCAAAGAACTTTTGGAGATTCGAAAAGATCATCGGGGTATAATATAAATCTGAGGTTTGGATCGATCCATCTATTAAGATCTCGACAAGATAATTACTATCAATTGCCCAAGACTAGTTCTTCTTCAGTAAATTGATATCACAAATAGGGTGAAAGATCGTTCGAAAGGCCTATAGCGATCCATTCGGCATAAGGATGAGAGCCGACTTGAAATTTTGGCACTGTGAAGTATTGCTGTTGCGGGAGGGGAGATGATCATTCCGAATTATTCTCATTCATATTACCAGGGAACGAACTGATAGGATAGTTTCTAATCGATCTATTCGTTCCCAAGAGTATTTGGGTGCTCTTGCTCGAGCCGTATGAATAGAAATTATCATGTACGGTTCTTGGGGGGGGGATTTCAGTTTACCTATCTCGATAAAGTATACGATTGGTTCGAAGAGCGTCTTGAGATTCAGGCGATTGCGGATGATATCACTAGTAAATATGTTCCTCCTCATGTCAATATATTTTATTGTCTAGGGGGGATTACGCTGACCTGTTTTTTGGTACAAGTAGCTACTGGTTTTGCTATGACTTTTTACTATCGTCCGACCGTTACAGAAGCTTTTGCCTCTGTTCAATACATAATGACCGAAGTAAACTTTGGTTGGCTAATTCGATCAGTTCATCGATGGTCGGCAAGTATGATGGTTTTAATGATGATCCTGCACGTATTCCGTGTTTATCTCACAGGTGGATTTAAAAAACCTCGTGAATTAACTTGGGTTACAGGCGTAATTCTGGCTGTATTGACCGTATCTTTCGGTGTAACTGGTTATTCTTTGCCTTGGGATCAAATTGGTTATTGGGCAGTCAAAATTGTGACTGGCGTGCCTGAGGCTATTCCTGTAATAGGGCCTCCCTTGGTAGAGCTACTACGCGGAAGTGTTAGTGTGGGTCAATCTACTTTGACTCGTTTCTATAGTTTACACACTTTTGTATTACCCCTTCTTACTGCTGTATTTATGTTAATGCACTTTCTTATGATCCGTAAGCAAGGTATTCCAGGTCCTTTATAGAGAGGAAAGATAGATTGAAAATAAGTATTCATAACATATTGTTTTGAGTAATGATAGTAATATCTCATTGCCATGAATATTTCTTATTGGTAATAAGAAAACATGTTCCTCGGATCTTTTCTTTCAATCTTGAAGTATTATTTATCCGATACGAATAGTTGAAATAGATTCTCAGACGGAGAAGATGGATTATGGGAGTGTGTGACTTGAACTCTTTATTGGGCCGTGCAGATATATCCTTCAATCTGCCACATCAAAATTTCTAATGAAATGTGTCTCTGTCCCAATTTCCTTATCATAAATAGGAAGTTTAAAACCTGGGCAAAAAAAGGTATCGGTCGGTCCGTTTCAAGAGAATTATTTCTATGATCAAATTCGAATTAGGAAGGGCTCCGTGAAATCCAGTATAATAAGGTAATAATGTAACATAATCAAGAGTTGTATCATATTACTGCTCCTTCTTCATAGTGTGGAAATGCATCCATTTCTCTTGCATTCATCTCTAAAGGGAAGACTATCGGAGTAAGAGAAGGGATCTGAGGAAGATAAAAGGCCGGATCAGTAACAAGTCAATACCTTGTATGTCACGAAACTTCGAAGGTATATTCGCGAAGATAAACACAGATTATGAGGGATAAGATGGTCCAAAAAGCATATCGATCATGATCGAATTTGCAAGCTTACTTGGGTACTGAGTATTTTACTGGAGGGATCGGATCCCCTTTAATGGATGATTAGAGATATTATTGGTTCCTATTACCACGATATGTCCCTCATTGCGGAGAGTCATATATGTAGATATCTATAAAGATATATAGATATCTCTAATTCCTTTAGTTATTGCTCGAGCCGGATGATGAAAAATTATCATGTCCGGTTCTTTTGGGGGATAGATCCATAGGGCTTTACCTATCCTAATAACAAAGAAACCTGATTTAAATGATCCTGTATTAAGGGCTAGATTAGCTAAGGGTATGGGGCATAATTATTATGGAGAGCCCGCTTGGCCCAATGATCTTTTATATATTTTTCCAGTAGTAATTTTAGGTACTATTGCATGTACCATAGGTTTAGCGGTTCTAGAACCATCAATGATTGGTGAACCGGCAAATCCATTTGCAACTCCTTTGGAAATATTGCCCGAATGGTATTTTTTCCCCGTATTTCAAATACTTCGTACAGTACCTAATAAATTATTAGGTGTCCTTCTAATGGCCTCAGTACCTGCGGGATTATTGACGGTACCTTTTCCAGAGAATGTGAATCAATTTCAAAATCCATTTCGTCGTCCAGTAGCTACAACAGTCTTCTTGATCGGTACTGCAGTAGCCCTTTGGTTAGGTATTGGGGCAGCGTTACCTATTGATGAATCTTTCACTTTAGGTCTTTTCCAGATTGATCCAACTGTTAAATATTGAGAAATTTCAATATCTCGTTCATATATCTAGGGAGTAATTGCTTCAAAACAAGTTCTCCCTAGATATATCCATTTCGCCCGTCAGAGATATCTTTTGAATATTACACGAAATAGAGGTTATGTTGAACACTTGAAATGGAATTATTCCCATTGCTCTCTATAATAACTTGGGAAAGGGGAAAAAAGGGAAAAGTAAATGGAACTATTTAATGAATCTGAAACTTATTCTTGGGTAGATCAACTGCAAAATGTTTTTGAAGAACTTCCGATACTTGTTCGACAGATTTCTTTCCGAAATGTCCAATTCTCATTAAATCTTCTTGACTGTAATTCAACAGGTCCGATAATGTATGTATATTGACCCTTCCGAGGCAGTTATAGACCCTAGGAGGTAATTCTGATTGGTCAATAAAAATATGTTTGAATGCAACTTCTTCTTCCATTCTCTCCATATCAGCCGAGATATTGGAAAAGGAGAAGGAAGGCATATTAGACCCATTCTGATTGTCCATTCCATCGATGTTCTGTTCTTCTGCACGCAAAAAAGGAATGAATAAGTCAATCAAATTACGAGAAGCTCTGTAAAGTGCTTCTCTAGGAGCTAAACTTCCATTCGTCCATATCTCGAGAAAAAGGATTTCTTGTATATCATTTCCGTTCCCATAGGAATGAATACTATAATTTGCGTTTCGAACAGGCATAAATACAGCATCTATAGGAAAGATTCCATCCTGATAATTCTTCGGACTCTGTATACGATATCCACGATCTTTCTCGATCCATAATCTTATATCAAAAGTAATTGATTTGGTAAGACTAGCTATATGTTGTGTAGCATCAATTATTCTCACAGAAGGTGGTAATATGATATCTTGAGCGGTTACATTTCTGGGTCCGACGATACAGATAGATGCTTCTCGAGTTCCGTACGGATCACTTCTAAGGACAATTTCTTTCAGATTGATTAAAATGTCATGTACTGATTCTTCAATACCTATTATCGTGGAATATTCATGTGTTACCTTTTCCAATTTCGCATGTGTGATGCATGTTCCTTCTATTTCTCCAAGTAGAGCTCTTCGCATTGCGATGCCTATTGTACTAGCTTGACCTTTTCGAAGCGGAGATAAAGCGAAGCGGCCATAATGAAGACGCTTACTGTCCGCTCCGGATCCAATGCACCTCCACCGCGGTGTCTGAGTGGAGACTGAGATTTCATCTCGAATCATACTGAGATTATTTGATCAGATCATTTGATCATTTCTCTCTCCCGGAATTCATTTGATTCCTACACACGTCTCTTCTTGGGAGGTCTACATCCATTATGTGGCATAGGGGTTACGTCACGTACAAAACTTAAGAGTACACCACTTCTACGAATGGCCCGTAATGCTGTATCTCTCCCCGGACCAGGGCCACTTATCATGACTTCTGCTCGTTCCATACCTTGATCCATTAACGTACGAATAGCATTTTCTGCTGCAGTCTGAGCAGCAAATGGTGTACTTCTTTTCGTGCCTTTGAATCCACAGGCACCGGCAGAAGACCAAGAAACCACCTGTCCCCGTACATCCGTAACAGTAACAATGGTATTGTTAAAACTTGCTTGAACGTGAATAACTCCTTTTGGTATTCTACGTTCATTTCTACGTGAACCAATTTTTCTTATAGGTTTTGACATATTCATTATTCCATATTTATGGGTTCGGTAAGATAGATATCTATCCATTTCATATCGAAATAGATCTTTCATTTCTACATTTGTTACTTGATGTAGAGAAGGATTACCCCTGTCTCTGTTTATGTCTCGGATTGGAACAAATTACCATAACTCGTCCCCGCCTACGAATTAGTCGACACTTTTCACAAATTTTACGAACAGAAGCGCGGATTTTCATGTTTGTGGTCCTTCAATTTGGAATTGATATGATTAATCATATTACATCTCGTTTTCCGAGAAATAAGGGTTCTCTAATTCATGAGCCTAAATATTATTTATCCCTATCGGATGTTCAGGAGGTGATCCAATCATTTGAAGATTTGTTGCGAAGTCGATAAATTATACGTCCTTTGGTTAGATCATAAGGACTTAATTCGACCTTGACCCTATCTCCTGGTAGTATTCGTACATGATTACGCCGAATTTTCCCCGAGATATGGGTTGGAACCTGACATCCGTTATCTGAACGAACTCGGAACATACCATTTGGAAGTGATTCAGTAACTGAACCTTCCACATCGATCAAATTTTGTTTATTCATTTTTTAGAATCTCCTTGAGAAATCAACTAACGTGGATAAGGATGAATGCTATCATCTAACTTACTTTTTCCCTTTCATAGAGATATCCTCCAGAAGAAATAATACAAAATTCAGAGAAATTACCGTACATAACATAATATTTCTCCTCCGATTCTTCTCCGTCGAGCCTCTCGATCCGTCATGATTCCTTGAGAAGTAGAAAGAATTACGACCCCCATTCCACCTAGAACTTTAGGAACTTTTTGAGAATTGGAATAGATCCTCAGACCAGGTTTGCTAGTACGCTTTGAAGTGGTTATATATGTCTTTTCCTTCCTTCCCCTATATCTTAAAGTTAAAACCGAAAAAGATTTTTGACCTTCCCTATGTTCTCTAGCATCTTCTATAAAACCTTCTTGCAGAAGGATTCTTACAACGTTTTTGGTAGTATTAGTAGCTATTATTCGAACTGTTTTTTTTTTTACTATGTCAGCGTTTCTTATAGAAGTTATTATATTGGCAATAGTATCGTTACCCATGAGAAAGAATTATTATGAATTTCTGGTCTTGATATAAGAGGCATGTTCAATCTTCTTTGAGGAATATGCCTGAGATGCAACTTACAAATTGATCTATTTCTAAACCATTACACGATTTATTATTACTTATAAGACTTCGGGAGCCAATGAAACTATTTTGGCAAAATTCAATTGTCTCAATTCCCGAGCAACTGAACCAAAAACCCGGGTTCCTCTTGGATTTCCTTCCTGATCAACGATAACTGCTGCATTGTCATCAGATCGTATTATCATTCCATTGTCACGTTTAAGTTCTTTACAGGTGCGTACAACTACGGCTCTAACTATTTCTGATTCTTTTAAGGGCATATTTGGTACTGCTTCTTTAATTATAGCAATGATAACGTCACCAATATGAGCGTATTGACGATTACTAGCTTTTAGAACCCGGATGCACATTAGTTTTCGGGCTCCACTGTTGTCCGCTACATTTGAATAAGTTTGAGGTTGAATCATTCTTTCTCCAATAATTTGGTTCTCCGGCGGAGGAAATGAAAAAAAGAAGATATATAGTTGGCGAACTAGGAATCTTCTTTTTCCATTAGAAATATCTCTTTGGTTCAGTATTTAGACGGGTGAAGCAGTAACAAATCGAGTACGTATAGGCATTTTGTATGCAGCTATTTCAGTAGCTGCTCTAGCTACAGTTTCGGATACTCCGCCCATTTCATAAAGTATTCGATATGGTCTGATGACGGATACCCAATATTCGGGAGATCCTTTCCCCGAACCCATACGTGTTTCTGCAGGTCTCATTGTAATAGGTTTGTCGGGAAATATACGTACCCATATTTTTCCACCACGACGAGCATAACGAGTAATTGCTCGTCGTCCCGCTTCTATTTGTCCAGATGTGATCCAAGCAGGTTCAAGCGCCTGAAGAGCGAATCTACCAAAACAAATACGATTGCCCCGCCGATAAGATACTCCCTTCATTCTCCCCCTATGTTGTTTACGAAATTTTGTTCTTTTGGGGTTATAATCGATGATTTATCTCATCTCTACTTCAGAACCGGACATGAAAGTTTCCTCTCATCCGGCTCCTCGTGAATAATATATGTAAAATTGGACGATCAATGTGCATATGATATGTGTTATATAGGAATAAGTATATATTTACGCATATATTTAATATTTTAAATATTAGAGAAGGGACAAATCTATTTTTTTTTTTTTTTTTTTTTCGGAACTGTCCAATACGAATTCCACAGGCGAATATTAACTCTTCTGGTATTTGCTCCATGGGGTCGACTTATAACTCCTCCCCCACTGAGATCAATTCATTCTTGGTTTCTTTCGCCATCCTATCCAATGGATGATTGAGATTCTTATATAATCCTATGCAGTCACGGGTTCCATCGTTTCGATAGCTCCTAAACCGATGCTTAGGTCTTTCCTCTGCAATGGAGCTTTTCATTTCATCTGTTATGGAGTCAATTTCCTTAGTTTCCATCGACCCGAAGCTCTTTTTTTTTTTTTATTCATCATAAACTGAATCCATTCAATCAGGATGATTCTTATGCTTTATCACACTGCTCTTTGGAGGGTGATTTATAAACCGACCATACAATAACAATATTGGAAGAATATCTCATTTCTTCCTCGCTCCCTTCTCCTTTCCATTCTCCCACATTCTTGAACACCTCTCTCGCTTCACAAGAGATATAGATGTCCCCCCCCTGGAAGAAAGTCTTTTAAGTTCGCATAACTATGTAATGGATGTATCTATAGTTCTTAAATCCTTGGATCTCGGCAATACGAAGTAATGAGTTAGCCCCTAGTTCATACCGGGGACCGACCCGTTCTTCTTCCGAGTTCTTCATAGCTCTATAAAAAGTCGATCCTAACGAGTCGCACACTAAGCATAGCATTTCTCCGAGAGGGTTAATCTAATTATTATTTGATCTGATAAAATTGATGATTTTTGATCGGACAAATCATGGAATGATTCGTAATTTTTTTTTTTTTTTATCTTCCTTCCCGTAGGAGGATAATAGGAGGACCAATCATTTCTCATCCCCGAAGATCCAAATTTTAATCCCTAATACTCCATAGATAGTTTGAGCTGGATAATAACAATGATCAATTTTGGCTCGAATGGTCTGTAGGGGAACCCTACCTTCTCTAGCCCATTCGACACGGGCAATTTCATTTCCGTCGAGACGTCCTGCAATTTGTATTTGAATACCTTTTATATCTGCCTGTTCAGCCAGTTCAATAGCTCTTTTGACTGTTCTTCCGAGTGAAACTCTATCCTCTAGTTGCAGGGCAATAAATTCCGCAAGAATATTAGGTTCTCCATAAGGTTTCGCAACTTTCACTATAGCAATGTTTAGTTTTCGATCCACAGGATTAAGCATATTTCGTACATCGGTTCTTAATTGTTCAATTCCCCGACCCCTATTTTCTATCAACAAGTTGGGAAATCCAATATGGATTTCGACCTGAATTAAATCGATCTTTCTTCGAATTTCTACACGTGCAATTCCTCCATGATTCGAGGAGCTCCTCATATGTCTTCGTATATAATTCACAATGCAATTACGTATTTTTTCATCTTCCCGGAGATCTTCGGAATAATTCTTTTGTTGCGCAAACCAATGGGAACGATGATTTTGGGTTATACCAAGTCTAAAACCAAGTGGATTCATTTTCTGTCCCATACATATTTTCCTTTTTTGGGTTCTGTTGGCATAATCAGATTGTTCGATCTGGATCTTTCTTCCAATACAATAGTTATATGACAGGTGGGTTTCTGTATTGGATAACCACGTCCTTGAGCTCTAGGTTGGGATCTTTTCAAAATAGCACCTTCATTTACTTCGGCCCTACTGACAAATAAATTGGCTTTGTTCAACCCCATATTGTGATTAGCATTTGCCGCTGCGGAAGGAATTAATTGTAATATAGGATAACATGCTCGATAAGGCATGAGTTCCAGTATCATAAGTGCTTGTTCATACGAACGATTACGAACTTGATCAATTACTCTGCGTGCTCTATGAGTAGACATACGTATATGTTTAGCTAGAGCTCGTATTTTTGGACTTGAGCTATTCTTTTCCATTGAACTTCATCTCCCATTAATGATGAGCACCTCCTGATTAACGACGGGATCTATTATCGCTTTTTGCATGTCCGCGGGGAATTAGAGTAGGTGCAAATTCCCCCAATTTGTGACCTACCATACGATCCGTTATATAAATAGGTAAATGTTCCTTTCCATTATGAACAGCAATTGTATGACCGATCATTGCGGGTACAATGGTAGATGCCCGAGACCAGGTTACTATTATCTTCTTCTCTTTTTTTATGTTTAGATTCTCTATCTTCCTCAATGAATGATTAGCTACAAAAGGATTCTTTTTCAGTGAACGTGCCATGGCCAATTACCCCCCCCCCCCCATTTTTTTTTTTTCTTTTTTAATAAAATAGATCCCCAACTGCTCTTACTTACGTCGACGAAAGATTGAAGCATCACTATATTTATTATTCTTCCGACTTTTCCTTCCAAGCGCAGCATAGCCCCAAGGGGTCACGGGTTTTTTTCTACCAATTGGAGTTCTTCCCTCACCACCCCCATGGGGATGGTCTACAGGGTTCATAACTACTCCTCTTACTCTAGGACGTTTACCCAGCCAACGTTTAGATCCAGCTTTACCTAAAGTTCCATTGTTCGCATTGACATTACCTACTTGTCCAATCGTTGCTGAACAATTCTCAGATATTAAACGAATCTCCCCAGATGGTAATCTTAATGTGGTCGATCGACCCTCTTTTGCAATCAGTTCTGCTACAGCACCTGCTGCTCTAGCCAATTGTCCGCCTTTACCTAATGTTATTTCTATGCTATGTATAGCCGTGCCCAAGGGTACATCGGTTGAAGTAGATCCTTATTTTCGATCAATCTTATTCTCGATCAATAAAAATCCCTTCCCAAACCGTACAAGCCTCTCTCGAGGCATACAGCTTTCTGGATGTATATGATAATATTGACATATATCGATCATATATCTTTGATCAACAAATAGGATGAAATATGGGATTTCGTTCCTCATGTCCCGATCCTCTACATCCTAGATCTCTCTATTCCATCATCTGGCCTATGTTTTTCATGTAGCATTCAGAATGAATGACTTCATAAAATTACGTCAATACCTTTGTATGTTCTGGATAACGTAGGAGGCGTGTTAAACATCTCTTTCTTTTTTATTCTCTTCTTCCATCTTTTCTTTTCCGGGAGATATTACTACTGTCCAGCTTTTAATTTGCCTCTGACCGTCAAATCAAATGTGAGTAACTCGTCCCTTTCTTTGAAACAAGGGGTGCCCTTCCGCTCCGGGTTTGTTCATGCTTCAGACAATTTGATCTTCTCCATATTATCATATCTTTGGAATCAATAATTCGATATGAGGAACTATTGAACCCAATCACCCGCTGCCATTCCTCTTCAGTTTCCCTTTGAGGTTTATCCCATAAAAGTACCCGAATTGGATCAGTGATAGATTCATAGGTCTTGCTGTAAACCTAATCGGTTGCTTTCGATTACGCAAATCAATGATTCAAACCGCACTCAGAGGTAGGGCATTTCCTATTGATATAGGAGCTCTTGGACCGGAAGTAATAGTATCTCCAATTATGACCCCTCTGGGGTGTAAAATATATTTCTTCTCACCATCCCCGTAGTGTACGAGACAAATGTATGCACTTCGATTAGGGTCATATTCTATAGTTACAATTTCTCCAAAAATGTATTTTTCATTCCGTTGAAAATCAATTTGACGATACAGACGCTTGTGACCTCCTCCTCTATGCCTTGCGGTAATAATTCCTCTACTATTACGACCTTTTCCACAACGATGCTGTCCAGAGGTCAATTTTTTTTGTGGATTGGACCGGACCCTTCCATCGTAACTTGATATGGGTCTATTTCGTGTGCTTGGAGTATAAGTTCTGTATGAACGGATGGCCATGTTATTGGGTACCTTAATTGAATCTAATAAGTTTTATTCCTCTGAAAGAAGTGGAATAGAATAACCTGGCTGGAGTGCAATAATCATACGCCTACAACGTATTGGATGTCCTATTGGTCCTACTGTTCCTCCCTTTTTTGGAGGTCGATAACTATTCATAGCTATTACTTTGACACCAAAGAAAAGTTCGATCCAATTTTTCACCCCTGTTTTGGTCGGTCTCGAACCTACATCGAAAGTATATTGATTATTTTCTAATAAACGAATCTTTTTTTCTGTAAATATTGTGTATTCCATTTCATTCATAGATATCTCCTTTTTTTCTCATCTCTTACGAATTCATATACTGATTCGTATTGTAATCAATTATCCCCAACTCCAAAGTATGGATATATCATACTTATATTTATATGGATCCGATCTCGCCCCCCTCCCTTTTTTTTTTTTTCGTTCGAAGGAATAATAAGGTTAAATAATACATATGTGCAATTCCCGTGCATCCAGCAGGAATTGAACCTGCGAATTCGCCAATTATGAGTTGGGCGCTTTAACCGTTCAGCCATGGATGCTAGAGATCATCGTGAAGAGAAGAGCCAATCGTATTATAGAATACGAGCACATCGTCTAACATGAGTATCAACTCAAAATTGATATTGGTCGGACATTCTCTCCCATTCAATTCATGTCAAGCACATTTGACAGAGGTATATGACAAATTGTTCGAGAGTTGGTTCTAAGTTGGTTATCGATCTTGCAACACTTTCATTTTCTGTCAGAGGTTGCCGTTAGTTCGTCGTCGGAACTTAGAAATAAACTCTCTTCTTCTTGGAAGGAATGACCGTAGATAGAGACTGTCAATTGGTTCTTCTGGGGCGGACGTAGCCAAGTGGATCAAGGCAGTGGATTGTGAATCCACCACGCGCGGGTTCAATCCCCGTCGTTCGCCCATAAAGAAACGGATTGGATCCAATCCATCTTTGTCATTTTCAATTTCAAATGAACAAGAAGTATTTCTATCTATTGATATAGAATCAATTGAATTCTTAGTGGTTGACGCAAGCTCTTCTTTATGCCAATATTATATTTATATGTCATTCTATTCATGATCACCCAAAGTATATACTATAGATGAGATCTTTTTCGATACTCTATTTCAATAGATCCAATATGGTTTCGTTTCAAATTGGTAGAGAACAAATAGATATATAGATCTATGTACCTATATAGATAAATACCTATATTCTATCAATATTATAGAAAAAAATAGAATGGAAAAGACCGAAGTCATTGAATCTATTTAAGGATAGAGATCTATCAAAAACTATTTCATTATTGTAATGTAATTATTGTAAAAAAGGAATGAAACGACAAAAATTGAAATCCTGGATATTGAAATTGGAAGAAATACGAAGCTTTCAATATTTATTCAATTCATGGACCGAATTGAATTTGGTGAGATTGTTCACGAAAATAGTTTCCCATCGAGAACGTCTTATTAAGCTCTTTGACTCTCGAATTCTTAGTACGTTGCTTTTACGCGATCTACGTGGTTCAAGAAGCAATCAATCTTTGACAATCAAAGGTGTAGTACTACTTACATTACCAGTCCTTATATATCACGTGAATAAGAAAAGTATGATTGAAAGAAAAAAGTTCTATTCGATGAAACTCTTTCCTATACCTATAAACTATGCTGAACCTAGAAATGAAACATCGGAAGAATATTTCGAGTCTTTCAATAAAAATTTGTTGATCTTTCCGCATCTTTTTCTGTCTTTCCCAAAAGGGAGAAAGATATATCAAAGTCACTTGAGAAATTCGAAAGAGGACGCTTGGGTTCTCTCAAAAAGAAAAGTGTGTGTCATGCCTGCATATAATCAAATTGATTCTTGGGGTTCACGATGGTGGAAGAATTGGATCATAGAAGAGATTCTTCCTAGTTGGAAGATCCCTCAGGGATCAATAGCAAAAATTGAGATGTCATTGAAAGAGAAAGATGTGGAACATCTAAAGGGTTTTTTTGAATTCTATATTGATGATCTGATCCGCAAAGACTATGATTGGGAATATCATTTCGATCGTGTTTTTATGAGAAATAAGCAGGACACGATCGACTTGAGCTCGAAGCAGCAAGTCGAAATATTAGGTAATAATCTAATCTGTTATCTCATGTCCGCTTTTTGTGAAAAAATGCTATTCGAAGCGGAGGGTCCATTCAAGCAGCAGAAATCGAAATCAATTGTTGAATCGAATAATATTAAGCATTTCTCCCATCTTCGATTATCCTATCAAGAAAAATCAGAATGGGGACCGCGTTGGTGGAAAAAGAATATGTTTCAGATCTGGAATAGTTGGGGTGAATCTGATCAAATTATTGCAGAATCTTCCATTCTCTTGAAAGAGAAAGGGTATCTCTCTTTCCAAAATTATGCTGAATTTTGGCAATTCTATAAAGATTCTTTTGTTAGTTGGGAGAAAGATCAGCAGAAATTGGAACTTTCGAAGGACATTTTAAAAGAGAAATTCATTCAGTTGAATGATGTGAACAATGATCAGCTTTTTAGCAAGATACAGAATTTATTGTTGGATATTCTATACAATTTCTCAGAATCTATTTTCATTAAAGTCAATCATTCTAGCCAATTGAAAAGATCTTATAATCGATCCATCGATCATTTCGATCCCATTAGTGAAAATTCAGAATATGGCACGAACATGAACAAAAAGGATGAGATAATCTCAGAGAATCAAAGACCGATAACTTGGGAGACTCATTCGGAGAGGGATGAGAAAGATATCGATTCGGAGATAGATTTGACTCTCAATTTCACTGAGAATGAGTATTGGGAACCTGAAAAAGATCTTTGTGAACGGATTTTCACAAATGGATATATAAATAAAACGGAGATCGAGCAACTAAAAGAAAGATCAATTCTTTGGGATCCTTCTTCTTCTATTCGAATAGAAAGAACAAAAATAAAATCAGATTTGTCCTCAAAGTGTCTCTCAGAAGATTCTCCGATCTATTGGACGAAAGAACTATTTACGGAAGATAAAAAGTCTATAACAGAGAATTTGTTTCCAAAGGAAAGGAAAAGATTCATCGAGAATTTCACAAAATCAATTCGTTCTTATTTTTTTGACATATTGTCAATAGATGAACCGTGCATGGGTTCTAGTGTTACTAAGAAGCCTATTGAAAATTTCAAATTATTGAAAGGGCAACAAGATGTTTTTTTCAGATATTTCAGGGGCTCAGAAAAGAATGGGATAATTGATCCGTGGAAGATAAGAACATATTTTCAAAATCCTTCCTCAAATTGTGCTATTTCATTAGATCCCGGATGTAATATGATTAGAAAAAATCAGAGGGATATAAACAAATTAAATTGTATTCTCTTTATGAACCGGAGTTTGTCTCGGAATCGATTTTCTTCATTCTGTGATCAAAACAAAGAACAATACATATTCCACAACAATTTACGATTTAAAAAAAGAGTTCTAAAAATAACAGATCAATTCGCTCTATTAATAACTAAGCCTAATCAGGTTTATGATAATACACTTGCTCCTGATATTGATTATCACGTGAATCAATTCTATGAACTGAACAAGAATAGATTCTTGGATCAGATCTTCAACCACAAGAATAAATTGAAGAATCAATCTTTATTGATCCTACTCAATATTACTGATAAAGAGAATGAATATTTAGATCGAATAATCGAAAAAGAATTGATCCAAATCTCTTCCAAAAAGGGTTCAGAAATAGGAACCCCTCTTAACAATTACAGAACTGAAACTTCAAATTGGTACAAATTGATTCGATATAAGATTCACGGGCATTTGAAAAATGCATTCAACAAATTATATTCAATGAACGGGTCCAGTCGCAATTTAAAGGATCAAATTCGAACAAATTGGATAGAAAATGAAAATTTGAATAATGTATCGAAAGATACAATTAACCGACATCCATCAAATTGGAGAAAAGGTCAAAAAGAATGGTTTGATCATTCTATTCTTCGAACTGATAAATGTATCAATCGGAATTTGAATGTGTACAAATGGTCCAATCAGACCGAATACTTGAAGAGATGTTCGAAACATCTTGTTTCTAAACAAAACGATTTGAAAATAGTGTTCGATCCGATTGAATCATGTGCTAATAGAGATTCAATTGGTTGGTCTGGAAGTCCCAACAAAAAAGATTATTCTAAGTTTTCTTTGATTGCTGAAAATACTGTGAAGATCTTTCTTTCTAAGAAATCCATTTCTCATTCGGCTATTTTCATTCCCGAGTTTTTCATTGATAAGTTAAAGGGTATGAATGATCAACTCTTCAATAAGTTGTTAAAATCAATTGGTGTTCGAATCGTTCATTTAAAAACATTCAAACCCTTTCTTTTGGATAACCATAATCTTTCACAAAGATCGAAATTCTTGATCGACGAAAGAACAGTAGCACAATTTTTCTATCATGAGATGCCGGTGAATCGATTTCTTATTGACTTATTCGAGAATGAAAAGAATTGCATGGAATTGTTCGATAACACTGATTTTTCGACGATATCCAACGATCGAGACAACTGGTTGAATCCCGTAAAACTATCTAATCAAAGCTCATCGAGAGCTTCTTTTTACAAAGCAAATACACTACAATTCTTCGATTATTCACATCATCCTCGGTTCAATTATAAGAAAAGATTACCTTATTATATGGAAAGGATTCATACAAAAAATCATAATCTTACATATGGACAATTATTCAATATTTCGCCCATCCACAGCAATCTATTTTCTTTGTCCATTAGTGAAATAAGACCTGTTCACTTGGAGAAAGATACTATTTCACTTATAAAGTCACAAGTATCTAACATATTCTTACCTAAATATTTGCAACAAAGCGGTAACCAAACGTTTGTATCAATCTATGACTTGTACAAATCTTTCGATTTACTAACTCGATTGAATCCATTTGTTCATGATAAAATAGATATTTCCTCGATCGAAGAGATTTCTACAACGCCTTTAACGAGAGAACGAATAGCCAATTTCGAAAAAACTTCTTGTCAGCCCTTCTTAAATAGATCCGATTTAGAAGAAAACAACTTCGATCAGTACCTTAAGGGGGGTTTCAGTTCAAACATGGGTCTTATTCAAACTCAATCTTATCGAGATGATTTACTATCCGAAATCTTTCTAAAAAGAAAAGATAAGAACCAGGAAATGCTTCATCGGATTCGAGATCGGTTTGTAAAATCTAGTTCAACAGAAGGTTCAAAAAACAGAATTGAGAACAAAGCCATAGATAAAAGAAGCACCCTTTTCAATTTCTCTAAAGAGGAACGGAATCTCTTACCATTTTGTTCACCGCGTTTTAATGAACGTGCTAAGAAACAAGAGATGCATAGGATCTCTCAAATAGAGAGTCTTTTTAAAAAATGGGATTTGTTCCGAGCATATACGCCATGGCTCTTGACTTCTGCATGGTGGAAATATCTTGAGAATCTACTTCTAGAGACTTTTCCGGAGATATTGCTAAATAGCAGTGATCAACTTGTATCTATTTTGCATGATATTATGCATAAATCGAATCTATCGTGGGCAATTTCTCATCAATTATGGGCACTTCTACAATGTAATCTGAGAACCAATATCTTGGATAAGTTTTTTTCTTTATGGAATCTTTGTTCATTCAAGGAAATGATTAATCAAAAGAATGAGTCATCGGTTCTATCTATATGGGCACATCTGAGATTGCTGAATGCTCGGGAGTATGAATATTCGATCCTTATCCTTTTTTTCGTCCTTGGATATTTCGTTCTTCGATATTCTTTCGTTGTTTCCTCAGCCTTTATTGAGTTACAGATACACCTTGAACGCATCAAAGATTTAATGGATCCGTCATACGCGATCGAGTTGCAAAAACTGATGGATCATCCTTTGCCTGGTCTGCTTTTCTCTATGGATATAAGGGACATATCCATCTATTTTCTGGACGAATTGATCTATTCTATGAGGAATAGAAAGTTTTATTCACCTATAAGAAGAGAGTTGAACAGATCGTGCTTCAGCATGGATATCTCTGGAAAAGAGAGAGAATTACTAGTTCAGTTTCTAATAACAGAAAAAAACATCTCTCAATTTGGATCGAATTTGACTCACAGTCATAATTTCTTCAAGAATGAATTTGATTATCAAATCACTGAACAGCCGGGACTTATTTACCTGATCTATTTAGCCGACACTTATCAGAAAGATCTAATGAATCACGAGTTCGATCAATCTCGTTTAACAGAAAGATGGGTCTTCCTCGCTTTTTGTCGGAAGATTACCTCTTCACAAATCTTTAGGGGTTTGAACCTCACATTTCATGGAAAACCTTTCTCACTCCACTTAGGATCATCCCTTTCCAAAGGGATTTTACTGATAGGTCCTGCGGAAACCGGACGATCCTATTTGGTCAAGGGTCTAGCAGCAGACTCTTATGTTCCTCTGGTAAGAATATCCCTAAACAAGTTCCTGTATGACAAAGGTGAATATTCTAATTTCCTCGATATACGAAGTATGAATAATGTGGTGCAAAAAATGCACCAATTCAATCTCACCTTCGAATTGGCAAAAAGAATGTCCCCTTGCATAATATGGATTCCAAACATTCATGAACTGAATGTCAATTACTTAACTCACTTTTTCCTTGGTTTATTAGTGAACCATCTCTCTAGAGATGATGAGAAAGATTCTACTAGAAATCTTCTTGTTATTGCTTCGACTCATATTCCTAAAAAAGTGGATCCAGCTCCAATAGCTCCAAATCGATTAGACAGATCAATCAATGTTCGAATGCTTCCTATCCCACAACGACAAAAGGAATTTCCTATTCTTTTACGCAGCAAAGGGTTTGACTCGGAAAAAGAGTTGTCTTGTCCCAAGGAATTTGGATCTAGAACCATAGGTTCCAATGCACGGGATCTAGCAGCACTTGCCAATGAAGCCTTATCAATTAGTATTACCCAAAATAAATCAGTTATAGGCACTGATACAATTAGATTAGCTCTTTATAGACAAACTTGGGGTTTGCAATCTATAGATAATCAGGTTGGATCCGGTCAAAATTACGAAATACTTCCCTATAAGGTGGGAAAAGCTGTTATACAAAATACACTTAGAAGGAATTCTTCTATGAATCCTCTATCTATTAATAATGAATTATGGAAGAAAAGGTTTTCTTATTTGTCCAAATGGTATTTAGAACCTTCTATTGCTGGAACAACTATGAAGGAATTGACCATACTCCCCCATATTTTGGGTTGCTTGGCCGGATCAGCAGCTCGAGATTCCTGGTTTATATCGGGACAAAATAGAGAGAATTGGATTCCTCTCGATAGATTCGCTGAGCATGATTTCGATTTAGCTTCTGGTCTTTTAGAAAGTCTTCTGGTGGAGTTTCCATGGTTAGGAATATGCCGGGGTAAGCCTGATAAGAATCAAATCACATTTGCTCCTCAGCCCAAAACGAGAAATCATCTCAATGTGATGCGAAAAGGGGTTTATTCTATGGTCAATAAAATGTTTATATATAAAGAATATGAATTGAAGTTTCAACAAGAAACTCCCGGCGCAAAACAAATGGATGAAAAATTAGTCAATAACATAGTTTGGGCTCCTAGGATCTGGCGTCTTAGTTTTCTTCGCAGTAATCTATTTGATCGTACAAAAAGACCCAATGAATTGGGATTTTCGTATCAGTTCGGATTGTTTCAAGAGGAGCAGGCCAGTTACTGTAAAAGGGTTAGAGAGAATTTAGAGTCTCTCCAAAAAGGACCACATAAAAAGGGGTTTTATGTTCATGAGAGAAATCATTCTAACGCAAGACAAAAGAATCTACAACATATACAGTCTCAATTGGAAGATATATCATTACAAGAGCGGTTTGAAATAGGAATATTTCAATTTTCTATACAATATCAAATGCGATCTAAATCCTCTAATAAACCAATGTTCTTTCTAGGAAGACGATTTCTTTGGGATCCCACAGGTTTTCTATTTCAAGATCAGCACCTTGTGTTTTCACGTCGGGAATTTTTTGCAAATGAAGAAATGCTGAGAAGGCTTTATATTACTTACGGTTCAATAAGAAGACAAGAAAAACATCTCTTCCCTAAAAAAAGTATCCAAGGTGCTTTTCATAGATATAATTCAAAATTCATGACCAATTCGGTCATAAATTCGTGGAAACAATTGCCTCTTGCAGAAAAGGAACATATTGAGGCTTTCAAACGCATTCAAGCAATTGGTATCCGATTGAAACGTATACAGCCATATACTCCTACATTTCTATATCAACGTTGGTTGATTGAAAATCCGCAAGAAAAGGTTGATCGCTTCGAATTGTTAATTCATCGCCAAAGATGGCTTGAAACCAATAGTTCATTATCGAATGAATCTTTTCTTTATAATACTCTATCCGAGAGTTATAAATATTTATCAAATCTGTTCCTATCTAACAGAATGTTATTGAATCAAATGACAAGGACATTGTTGAAAAATAGATGGCTTTTTCCGAAGGAAATTGAACACTTAATTCATACAACAAAAGATAGATTTCACATATCTATTTTAGCCGGAAAAATCTGTCATCATCGATGAAAGGGCAATGAAATGAAGTAGAACGAAATTGACCGGGTAGTAGGGTCGTGGAAACAAATGAGAAGTTCTACATCTGCTTCGATTTCAGATCCTATTCGAAAATGAATCCTTTCTCGGTCTTGTCCAAGAATGGAAAGTATGTTAGAAGAAGAAAAAAGAAGAACAAAGAGTTGATAGATCTTGAATTTGAAGATAGATTCCTTATTCCGAGATCTCGACCGTGTAAGAGTGAGCATAGCAAGGAATATGAGCCAAGTCAATTTGATTGAACTTAATGAGGTATTCTCTACTATGCTTACCCCTTATTTCTTCGATTTTGGTTCTGGTACTCTTTTTTTTTCTTACACTTCCCATTCGGAAGAAAGGATCCCTTATTTGCCTATAGAGTCACAGGATTCAACATTGGTATAGTCGTTTAAGTTCGATCGCAACTCCCGGATCTTGCAAAACTTTAAGAGGGGTATATAGATTCTCCTCAATCTATGTCCTTAATTGCGTATACCTCATAATTAGTAAGAAACAAGCTTCATGCATTCTTTAATGGACATAAAAAGAAATAGAAACATTCCGCCTGAGATTTGGTCTTTTTCATTTTTTCATTCAATTTCTCCCATATGTTCCTTTGTGGAATGTACTCCATCTGTTGGGTCACGGGGGGGGGCATTTTCCCAGAAGTTTCTATTGATCTACCTGCATTTGTGTGATTCCTGTTGAGGTATCTACTCGGGGGATGGGTGCAGGGCGGACCATTTTGAAATGGACTTCTCCATTCATTAGATAGAGAAGATCGCCAAGATCTTGTGATCCACTGTCGAACCTATTCCAACAGCTTTAACTCATATCGTATATAGGGAATCGTCGGAATACTTCGTATCAACAGATATCGAATAAATCGATCTCGGTACATTGAGATAATCAATTAGATCCGATATTTGTTATTGAATTGCTCATTCAATAAGCATTCTCAATATTATGCCTTGAAGAGGACTCGAACCTCCACGCTCTTTAGCACGAGATTTTGAGTCTCGCGTGTCTACCATTCCACCATCAAGGCATCCCGAAAGTGAATCATATTCCATGAGTATGATATCTATATTACGATCATCTATCATTATAGATGGAATGTAGAATCTATGACAAAGATAGAGTATTGGGGTATTTATATCGATCGGTTATATAGGTCCAAGCCTAATATATCACCAACTTCTTTCGATTTTCATTATCCGGAGGATATTTCATATACATCAAAAATATGCACGATCGAACATCTTTTCTTTTTCGATTCAATAGAAGCCTAGAGAAGCGAACATGGTACCCAAATAATGATATGTCAAAAGCAGGTTCGATCATATGTGCGCATATATCGATTCCTAAATAGAATGGAACGACGTAGATATCTATCTACATACGTTCGAATGACCTTTTCCCATAATGAAAATGTATATAGCCCTATTAATAACCCTATTCTAGTCTAGAATGAACTTCTAATTCGATGATCAAGTTGATCTCATAATTAGAAGTTCATCTCAGAATCTCGGCCTATTCCCATTTTGGGCGGGACAAATCGACTAATTCTTCCGGATTGAACGAATAAATAGACCTTAAAATAAGGTATCCTGAGCAATTGCAATAATTGGGTTCATTACTATTCCCAGTGTAGTAGATGCTGTTACACATACAATCATACTCAATTCGATAGAATTTTTTGATATGAAAGAAGATGGAGATCTTCTATAATTTTGCACGTGAGGAGTTATTTCTTTGTTTCGCTCAGTCATTAATAACTTGATTATTTTTAGATAATAGTATATAGAAATAACGCTCATAAGGGGTCCTATCGAAACCAATAAATATGAGCCTGCCTGCCACCCGCACCAGAATAGATAAAGTTTTCCAAAAAAACCTGCTAATGGAGGAATACCTCCTAAGGATAGTAAACATAAAGCTAAAGAGAAAGCCGAAAAAGGATCTTTCGTATATAATCCTGCATAATCTCGAATGTTATCAGTTCCTGTGCGTAGACCAAATAATACAATGCAAGCAAAAGTTCCTAAATTCATGAAAATATAGAACAGCATATAAGTTATCATGCTTGCATATCCATTCTTTGAGTCTCCAGCAATTATTCCAATAATGATATATCCAATTTGACCCATGGACGAATATGCAAGCATACGTTTCATGCTCGTTTGGGTAATAGCAATTAAATTGCCTAATATCATGCTAAGAATAGCTAATATTTCCAAAAGAAGATGCCATTCGTTCGATGAAAAGTAGAAAATAAGATCGAAAATTCGAGTGGCTAAAGCTGAAGCAGCTACTTTCGAAGTAACAGAAAGAAAAGCAACGACTGGAGTGGGAGAGTTAGAGTCGAAAAGAGGATCCCTCACTCCTTTCTCTCATTCAAAACCGTGCATGAGACTTTCATCTCGCACGGCTCCTAAGTGATAAAAAAAGAAGGACATAATCATCTTATTCCTTTTTCATTACCTTCCTCGCGTATGTATAAGACCGAATCGATTCAATTTATAGAAAAGGATTACTAATCCTTAACTTCCCGAGGAATCCTCCATCAGCGGTTCCCATAGTGAATCACTGACTTTCTCGATCTTTTTGACTTCGGTTCCGCAAGAACAAGTCAAAAAGATTGAGAAATAGAACCATCTGATTTTATTCGTTCTCAATAGCCATGAGATAATCATCTTAGGGTGATCTTTTTGTCGACGGATGCTTCTATTACACTCGTAGTCCTTGAAGGATGAAAACTGACTATGTAGCATTTACATCGAGAATGAAAGTATTGTATACGTCATTGGTCTGATCCTTTGTAAGAACTACCCGTAATAACTGACTTGCAAAATATCTCTGTTTATTCAAAGATATTAGTTATTTTTGACCTTGCTTTACCTTAATTGTTATTTCAACAAAAATCTCGCGAATAACTTTTGGTAAAAGTTATGCCTTAGCCCGAGTGGGGATAACAGTCTTTTTCTCTTCCGCATGTCCATAGAGTTTTTATAGATCTAAACATCTCTAAAAAAGATATATATCCGCTTATTATAGGGGTAATAATTCGTCGAACGAATCGCACTCCTTCATATACGTCAGGGGTCCATTGATGAAAAGGGACTAGAGAAAGCTTGAATCCAATTCCTACAGCTATGGATATGAGCGCAATCAAAATTCCTGGGGAGTTATACATTTGTGTATTTATGAGACCATTTACTACTTCTTGAAGCTCAATCTCTCCCCCGGATAGACCGTATAGCCAAGAAAAACCATAAACCAGAATAGAAGAGCTTGCCCCACCCATAAGTAAATATTTCATAGTAGCCTCATTAGACCGTACATCTCTCTTGGTATATCCAGATAATAGATAAGAACATAAACTGAAACATTCCAGAGCTACGAAGATAGTGACTAAATCATTAGCACCACATAAAACCATTCCCCCTAGAGCAGCTGTTAATAGGAATAACAGGAACTCTGTTATAGCCATTTCTGTACATTTGATGTACTCCACGGATAGAGGAATACATAGAGTTGAACATAGTAAAATGAGAAATCGAAAGATTTTGCTGAAATTGCTCGTTTGGAAATTACCCAAAAAGCTAATCATAGGTTCTTCTCTCCATCGAAATAATAAGACCGTTATGCTCATTACTAAACTTGTTAAAGAGATGAAATAGAACCAAGGTGTATCTTTTTGATCAGAGGTTAGATCGATCATCAGAAGAAGAATTAGGCCGAGAATTAGGATACATTCTGGGAAAATAGAACCTCCATGGAAGAGAAGCAAATGAAACTCTTTCATAAAAATGATCTCAGGGTATAATTGAAAATGAAGTTTTCATTTTGTACATGCCAGATCATGAATTAGTAACTTCATTCAATCTCCGAAAAAGTCTCAATCTTTTTCAACTTTCTATTCTTGGAATAGGAGATTTGCATAATCCTCATGAATAGGATCAAATCTTATCTCAGAATCTTATTCTTTATTAAGCAAGCCCCCCCCCCGAGAGGGCTTGGTTGATCTAGGATTTATGTTTCATCCTTGTTTTCTTTTATCTTTCGTTCGTTCCGATAGACATATTGATCAATTTCGAAGAAATATTTCTCTTTCGAATCGATCTATCTGTATAGATCAGATAGATCTATCCATATAGATAGATCTCGATCCTGTTCATAGATTAACGGAAATGTGCAAAAGCTCTATTGGCCTCTGCCATTCTATGAGTCTCTTCCTTCTTGCGTATAGCATTGCCATTCCCTCTGGCGGCATCCATTAATTCGTAACTCAATTTGAAAGCCATATTTCGACCCGGCGGACGTTTTCGAGATGCCCCTAATAACCAACGAATGGCAAGTGCTTTTCCTTGTGTAGATCTGATTTCAACGGGAACTTGATAAGTCGATCCACCTACACGTCTTGCTTTTACTGTTACATTGGGAGTTACTCCCCGTATCGCTTGGCGTAAAACAGATAGTGGATTTTTTTCTGTCTTTTGTTGAATATTTTTCATGGCTCGATAAAGAATTCGATAAGCCAATGATTTTTTTCCATGTCTAAGAATACGGTTAACCAACATGTTAACTAATCGATTCCGATAAATTGGATCGGATTTTGCAGTTTCTTTTTCTGCAGTACTTCGACGTGACATGAGTGTGAAAAGGGTTCAATAATCCATTTCATAAAGGCTAAAAATGAATCACTTATTTCGGCTTTTTGACTCCGTATTGTAGGGTGGATCTCTAAAGGTATGAAAGATCTCCCCCCAAACCGTACATACGACTTTCATCGAATACGGCTTTCCACATGATTATATAGGTAGATATGAGATCTATTCTTTATGTATATAATTCTGTTTACTCACTTTAAATTGAGTATCCGTTTCCTTCCTTTTTCTTGCTATGATTGGAAATCTCGTATTTTCCATATCTGTACGATCAAGTCCTTAGGTTCCCAAAAGAGTGTAAAAAAAAAAGTGTTTCAAATCATTGCTATTTGACTCGAACCTGTTCTAAAAAAGTCGAGGTATTTTGAATTGCTTGTTGACAAGTCGGGGAAAACTTATGAAATGATTTCAATATTGAACCTTAGACGTATAATAGTTCCAAATCTCTTTAGAAATAAGATCTTTTGTCCTATGGTAGCCTGCTCCAGTCCCCTTACAAAACTTTCGTTATTAGGTTAGCCATATACTTCACATGTTTCTAGCAATTAACATGGCATCATCATAAAATGATACAAGTCTTAGATAAGAATATACAACGCACTAGAACGCCCTTGTTGACGATCTTTTACTCCGACAGCATCTAGGGTTCCTCGAACAATGTGATATCTCACACCGGGTAAATCTTTCACCCTTCCCCCTCTTACTAATACTACAGAATGTTCTTGTAAATTATGGCCAATACCAGGTATATAAGCAGTGATTTCAAATCCAGAGGTTAATCGTACTCTGGCAACTTTGCGTAAGGCAGAGTTCGGTTTTTTGGGGGTGGTAGTGGAAAAGTTGACAGATAAGTTACCTTTACCGTCACTCTACAAAACCGTACATGAGATTTTCACCTCATACGGCTTCTCGTTCAATTCTTTTGAAGTAGGAGAAATTTGAAGTAGAAGAAATTGGATTCTTTTCGTTATCCGAGAATCTTCATATTCTCTTCCTTTATTATGTCCCAAGGAGTAACTAGAACGAA